TTTTGTTTCCCAGGAGATCCGTGCAGCAGAAGATCCTGAATCTGAGACTTTCTACACAAAAAATATTCTCCTGAACGAAGGTATTCGTGCTTGGATGGCGGCTCAAGATCAGCCTCATGAAAACCTTATATTCCCTGAGGAGGTCCTACCCCGTGGAAACGCTCTTTAATGGAACTATAGCTTTAGCTGGTCGTGATCAAGAAACCACTGGTTTCGCTTGGTGGGCCGGTAATGCCCGACTTATCAATTTGTCGGGTAAATTGCTTGGGGCTCACGTGGCTCATGCCGGATTAATTGTATTCTGGGCCGGAGCAATGAACCTATTCGAAGTGGCTCATTTCGTACCGGAAAAACCTATGTATGAACAAGGATTGATTCTGCTTCCCCATCTAGCTACTCTAGGATGGGGAGTCGGTCCTGGTGGGGAAATCGTGGACACTTTTCCATATTTTGTATCTGGGGTACTTCACTTAATTTCTTCTGCGGTTTTAGGTTTTGGTGGTATTTATCATGCACTCATAGGACCCGAAACTTTAGAAGAATCTTTTCCATTCTTTGGCTATGTATGGAAAGATAGAAACAAAATGACCACAATTTTGGGTATTCACCTAATCTTGCTAGGTGTTGGTGCTTTTCTTCCAGTGCTAAAAGCTTTGTATTTTGGAGGTGTATATGATACTTGGGCTCCCGGCGGTGGAGATGTAAGAAAAATTACGAACCCGACACTTAACCCAAGTGCTATATTTGGTTATTTACTGAAATCTCCTTTCGGAGGAGAAGGATGGATCGTTAGCGTGGACAATCTAGAAGATGTAGTTGGAGGACATGTATGGTTAGGTTCCATTTGTATCTTCGGTGGTATCTGGCATATCTTAACCAAACCTTTTGCATGGGCTCGCCGTGCATTCGTATGGTCCGGAGAAGCTTATTTGTCCTATAGTTTAGCGGCTCTATCCCTCTTTGGTTTTATTGCTTGTTGTTTTGTTTGGTTCAACAATACCGTTTATCCCAGTGAATTTTATGGGCCCACCGGCCCAGAAGCCTCTCAAGCTCAAGCGTTTACTTTTTTAGTTAGAGACCAACGTCTTGGAGCTAGTGTGGGGTCTGCCCAAGGACCTACTGGTTTAGGTAAATACCTTATGCGTTCTCCGACTGGAGAAATTATCTTTGGAGGGGAAACGATGCGTTTTTGGGATCTCCGTGCTCCTTGGTTGGAACCCCTAAGGGGCCCTAATGGTTTGGATCTGAGCAAGTTGAGAAAAGACATACAGCCTTGGCAGGAACGACGTTCAGCAGAATATATGACTCATGCTCCTTTAGGTTCTTTAAATTCTGTGGGTGGTGTAGCTACCGAAATCAATGCGGTGAATTATGTCTCTCCCCGAAGTTGGTTATCCACCTCCCATTTCGTTCTAGGATTTTTCTTCTTCGTAGGTCATTTGTGGCATGCGGGAAGGGCTCGTGCAGCTGCAGCAGGATTTGAGAAAGGGATTGATCGTGATTTCGAACCTGTCCTTTCCATGACTCCTCTTAACTGAAACAATAGATCAAACCAGATGGAAGAAAAATCGATTCAATTTCATTACATCTATCTCCCATATCGGCGGGATAGGAGTCTTTTCAAATACTATTTTTCCAACTCCTTGTAGCTCGGCTATATACAGCCGAGCTATTCTCTTTTTTTTTTTTTATTGGATCGGTAAATGCAATTGTTGAAAAACAAAAGGAGAGAGAGGGATTCGAACCCTCGATAGTTTTTTTATCTATACCGGTTTTCAAGACCGGAGCCATTAACCACTCGGCCATCTCTCCCGGGGACAACTTCTATTCTACCCCTTCGGATAATCCCTAACTATAAGCATAAAGTCGGGTCGATACCAACTATACCTGTGACATATATATGATGATTTTTCATCATCTGGAATGGAAAAAAAAAAGAAACGAATTTCCCTCTCCTCTCACACTCAAATATCAAATTTAAAAAGTTTGAAAGCTCGATCAATTTCTGGTCAAATCCTTTCCTTTCCATAGTGCATTTGATCAGAATTGAAAATTGGGGATCGGATGGTATAGTCTATTCAATCTGTTGGGAGCTTGTAAGATCACAACCATGACTATTGCTTTCCAATCGGCTGTGTTTGCATTAATTGCTATTTCATTTTTACTAGTGATTGGTGTACCTGTTGCACTTGCCTCTCCCGATGGTTGGTCAAGTAGCAAAAATGTTGTATTTTCGGGTGTATCATTATGGATCGGATCAGTCCTTTTTGTAGGTATCCTTAATTCTTTCATATCTTAGATATGTTCTAGATGTTTTAGGTTCACACTCCCTCCCCCTCCTCCCGGAGGGCTTTATAGCTTTTCTGAAGGGCCTTTTACTTCAGGCCCAAGGAGGAGGGGTTTTCCATATCCGTAATTTAATTAATAATTGGACCATTCAAAAATGGTATCTACTTACGAATGGGATTGAACATATATGTATTTTCCATTTCAATTATATGAATATATATATATTCATATAATTGAAATGCGGGTATGGTTGAATGGTAAAATTTCTCTTTGCCAAGGAGAAGATGCGGGTTCGATCCCCGCTACCCGCCCTTCACATAGAATATGAAAAAGAATAGTTCATGTATTGATCGTTTCTTTTCCTCACTTATAATTCAATTATAAATTGAATTATAAGTGAGAGAGCAATCCTTTCCGGACCAAAATACTTCGTATGTTCTGGTCTGGCGGAGACAGGATTTGAACCCGTGACCTCAAGGTTATGAGCCTTGCGAGCTACCAGACTACTCTACTCCGCACCATTGATTTATATCATAATCAGAATGGGTACACAAAACAATAATGGGATATAGTACCCCTATCCCTATATAGGGATAGGGGTACTATATCCCATTATCACAATAAACTTCAATTACTTTTTTTCTTTTCCTACCAACTCGATTTTGTTATCCCGGGCAATAAACATGCGTGGGCCATCTCACGGAGTATGTGTCCGGACAATCCAAAGTCTCGATAGTTGGCTCTAGGTCTTCCAGTCGAAGAACAACGTCGATGGAGACGTGTAGGTGCACTATTACGTGGTGAAGATTGCAATTTTCTATGAATTTCCCATTTGTCATCCAATGATGACACTTTGCTTTTTTCCTCCAAAGATTGACGAATTAAATGATATTTCCGTTCCAGTGCTTGTCTCTTCTTCTCTCTCTGAATGAGACTCTTTCTCGCCATAATAGTTCAGTCGGTACTATTACCTACCAGGAATAAAAATATAGATCAGATTTTAGATGGAGTAATATTATATTGATTACTTTTTCTCTGTGGGGTATTGTCATTGATACAATGACAATACCCCACAGAGAAATTGATGAAGAAGAATTAACCAAATTTACCTGATGTAGAGGCAATTAAAAAAGCTGCATAAGTGAATATATAACCTACGGAAAAGTGAGCTAATCCAACTAATCGTGCTTGAACAATGGAAAGGGCTACTGGCTTGTCTCTCCATCGAACTAAATTAGCTAAAGGCGTGCGTTCATGGGCCCATGCAAGAGTTTCGATCAGTTCCTGCCAATATCCACGCCAGGAAATAAGGAACATAAATCCAGTAGCCCAAACAAGATGCCCGAATAAGAACATCCACGCCCAAACAGATAAACTGTTCATACCAAAAGGATTGTATCCGTTAATAAGTTGTGAAGAATTTAACCATAGATAATCTCTTGACCATCCCATTAAATAAGTGGAAGACTCATTAAATTGTGCTACATTACCCTGCCATAATGTTATATGCTTCCAATGCCAATAGAAAGTAACCCATCCAATAGTATTCAACATCCAGAAAACTGCTAAATAAAAAGCATCCCAGGCCGAGATATCGCAAGTACCGCCCCGTCCCGGACCATCGCAAGGAAAACTATAACCAAAATCTTTTTTATCTGGCATTAACCTGGAACCACGCGCATCCAAAGCACCTTTAACTAGGATCAATGTAGTTGTATGCAAACCTAGAGCAATAGCATGATGAACCAAAAAGTCTCCAGGACCAATTGTTGAGAACAATGAATTATTATTATCATTAATAGCATTTAACCAACCGGGTAACCATATGCTCTTACCTGCCTCGAATGCTGGACCACTTGTTGAAGATAGGAGTATATCGAAACCATATAACGTCTTACCATGAGCAGATTGTATCCACTGAGCAAATATGGGCTCGATCAAGATTTGTTTTTCTGGAGTACCGAAAGCAAGCATAACATCATTATGGACATAAAGTCCCAAGGTATGGAAACCTAGTAATAAACTAACCCAACTAAGATGAGATATTATAGCTTCTTTATGCTCCAACATTCTCGCCAATACATTATCCTTATTCTGTTCCGGATTATAATCCCTAATGAGGAATATAGCTCCATGAGCAAAGGCTCCTGTCATAATGAACCCGGCAATGTATTGATGATGAGTATATAATGCAGCTTGGGTGGTGAAGTCTTGTGCTATGAATGCATAAGCGGGTAAAGAATACATGTGTTGAGCTACCAAGGAAGTTATAACCCCCAAAGAAGCTAAAGCAAGACCCAATTGAAAATGAAGAGAATTATTGATTGTGTTATAAAGACCCTTATGTCCGCGTCCTAATAGGCCTCCTGGAGGAACATGTGCCTCCAAAATATCTTCCATACTGTGACCAATCCCAAAGTTGGTTCTATACATATGACCAGCAATTGAAAAAACAAATGCAATAGCTAAATGATGATGAGCCATATCAGTCAGCCATAAACTTTGAGTTTGTGGATGGAATCCTCCGAGAAGAGTTAGAATAGCAGTTCCCGCCCCTTGGGAGGTACCGAATAAGTGACTACTAGAATCAGGATTTTGAGCATAAAGATTCCACTGACCTGTGAAAAGCGGTTCTAAACCTTCGGGATGTGGTAATACATCCAAAAAATTATCCCATCTGACGTGCACTCCCCTTGATTCAGGAATAGCGACATGAACTAAATGCCCTGTCCAAGCTAGAGAACTGACTCCGAAGAGTCCTGACAAATGATGATTGAGACGGGATTCGGCATTTTTGAACCATGAAACACTTGGTCTCCATTTAGGTTGTAGATGTAACCTACCCGCTATTAAAAAGATGACAGAAAGAAATAGCAAGAAAAGAGCTCCAGCATAAAGATCTTCGTTAGTGCGTAAGCCAATTGTATACCACCACTGATAAACACCGGAATAAGCAATATTGACCGGACCGGGAGCACCTCCTCGGGTAAAGGCTTCTATAGCTGGTTGACCAAAATGAGGATCCCAAATTGCATGAGCAATGGGTCTTACATGTAAGGGATCGCGTACCCATGCTTCAAAATTGCCTTGCCAAGCCACATGGAACAAATTACCAGAGGTCCACAGAAAGATTATTGCCAACTGACCAAAATGGGAAGCAAAAATTTTATGATAAAGGCGTTCTTCCGTAATATCATCATGACTCTCAAAGTCATGTGCGGTCGCAATACCGAACCAAATACGACGAGTAGTTGGGTCCTGGGCCAAGCCTTGGCTGAACTTTGGAAATCTTGATGCCATATACTTTTAAATCCTCCTAGCCTTTATCCTACTGCAATAATTCTTGCCAGGAAGAACGCCCATGTTGTGACGATTCCACCCAGAAGGTAATGAGCTACTCCTACAGCACGTCCCTGTACAATACTCAAGGCTCTGGGCTGGATAGCAGGAGCAACCTTCAATTTGTTATGGGCCCAAACAATAGATTCAATGAGTTCTTGCCAATACCCACGGCCGCTGAATAAGAACATTAAACTGAAGGCCCAAACAAAATGAGCACCTAAAAATAAAAGACCATATGCAGATAATGAAGAACCATAAGATTGGATCACTTGAGAGGCTTGTGCCCATAGAAAGTCACGGAGCCACCCGTTAATCGTAATGGAACTTTGTGCAAAGTTTCCTCCCGTAATATGAGTTACCACTCCCTGATCACTTATATTACCCCAAACATCGGACTGCATTTTCCAGCTGAAATGGAATATTACTACCGAAATTGCATTGTACATCCAGAATAAACCAAGGAAGACATGATCCCAGGCAGATACTTGACATGTTCCTCCTCTACCAGGTCCATCACAAGGAAAGCGAAAACCCAGATTCGCTTTATCAGGTATTAAACGGGAGCTACGGGCAAATAGAACACCTTTAAGTAGGATTAAAACAGTCACATGGATAGTAAATGCATGAATGTGATGTACCAAAAAATCCGCGGTTCCTAATGGAATTGGTAACAAAGCCACTTTGGAACCTACTGTCACCAAATCACCACCTCCCCAGGTTAAGCTGGTACTCGCTGTTGCACCAGGAGCTGTTGAACCAGGTGCTAAAGCATGAGTGTTTTGTATCCATTGCGCAAAGATAGGTTGTAATTGTATAGCAGTATCTGAGAACATATCTTGAGGACGTCCTAGAGCGCTCATAGTATCATTATGAATATACAGACCAAAACTATGGAAACCTAAGAATATACATACCCAGTTGAGGTGTGATACAATTGCATCACGATGTCTAAGAACGCGATCTAATAAATTGTTGTATTGAGTAGTTGGATCATAGTCTCTTACCATAAAAATCGCTGCATGTGCAGCAGCGCCAACTATGATAAACCCACCAATCCACATATGATGTGTGAACAAAGAGAGTTGGGTACCATAATCAATAGCTAGGTATGGATAAGGAGGCATCGCATACATGTGGTGAGCTACAACAATAGTTAAAGATCCTAACATAGCTAGGTTAATAGCTAGCTGAGCATGCCACGAGGTAGTTAAGATCTCGTAAAGACCTTTATGGCCCTCCCCCGTAAATGGACCTTTATGAACTTCTAAAAGGTCCTTGATGTTATGGCCAATGCGCCAATTGGTCTTATACATATGACCGGCTATCAGGAAAAGAACTGCAATAGCCAAATGATGATGCGCAGTATCGGTCAACCACAGACCCCCCGTTACTGGATTTAATCCTCCACGAAAAGTCAAAAAGTCTGAATATTCCGACCAATTCAGGGTGAAAAATGGGGTCAATCCCTTAGCAAAACTGGGATAAAGTTCAGCCAAAAGATCGCGATTGAAAATAAATTCATGAGGAAGTGGTATCTCTTTAGGATCCACTCCAGCGTCTAGAAGTTGGTTAATGGGTAGAGAGACGTGTATTTGGTGTCCTGCCCAAGATAGAGATCCAAGTCCTAGTAACCCTGCTAAATGATGGTTCAACATGGATTGTACTTCCTGGAACCAAACCAATTTTGGGGCAGCTTTGTGATAATGAAACCAACCAGCAAAAAGCATTAACGCTGCAAAGATCAATGCACCAATTGCAGTGCAGTAAAGTTGTAATTCACTGGTTATTCCAGATGCTCGCCAAAGCTGGAAGAACCCAGAGGTTATTTGTATCCCTCGAAAACCTCCACCTACATCCCCATTCAATATTTCTTGGCCTACTATTGGCCAAACTACTTGGGCACTGGGTTTGATGTGAGTGGGATCAGCCAGCCATGCTTCATAATTGGAGAAACGAGCGCCGTGAAAGTACATCCCACTTAGCCAAATAAAGATGATGGCTAGTTGACCAAAATGAGCGCTAAAGATTTTGCGAGAAATATCTTCCAAATTATTAGTATGGCTATCAAAATCGTGAGCATCAGCATGTAAGTTCCAGATCCAAGTGGTAGTATCAGGGCCTTTAGCTAACGTCCTTGAGAAATGACCAGGTTTGGCCCATTTTTCAAAAGATGTTTTTACAGTATCTCTATCCACTACGACCTTTACTTTCTTTACTTCTGTTTCCGGTGAACGAATGGTCATTGAATCCTCCTCTTTTCGGACGTTACTTAAATAATAAGAAACCTGCCAATAGCAATTAGTGAACTTACGAGAGATATATCTCAACTCGTTTCTCCCTTTATTTTCTAGTTTATGACTAGAGCGACTATGATACGGGAGTCAATCTGAGGCAGATGTTCAATTTTATTATAACATATCTTTTAGGTGCTCAACGGACAATGTGCTTTTTTCATGAAAAAAAGCCTTTTTTTGTAATTTTAAAAGCAACGGTGATTATTACACCGTTTCTAGATGGATAAATAAAGATATCTGTATATATGGATATATATATATTTATTTATCCATCTATTGATACTCCTCCGTATGTCCCATATAAAAGGCCATCCATTATAAATCGTTATTCATGGATCATTAATGAAAAACATCTCCGGATGTATTTTACCCCTATTAAGAAGATCCATCAACAATCCAGAATCAGAAAAGGTATTCTTTTTATATTGTAAAGATATTCCTATAAGATGTCAACAAAATAGAATCTAATTTTTGGAAATATTCTGGAAAAATCCCATTGATTTCGAGTCAGATATTCAATAATGAAAATGATTTCCTAATAATAGAAACTCTCATTCTCCAAAGCGTCCTGTAATCTTTAACCAATTTTGTGCTTCGATGTAATTGCCYGGAGCAAGTGCTATAGCTTGTTCCCAATACTCAGCAGCTTGATCGAACCAAGCCTCCGCAGTTTCAGGATCTCCCTGTCGAATGGCCTGTTCTCCTCGGTCGGGATAGGTAAACTTGGAAAAGTTTTCTTCCCTCAGAACCGTACTTGAGAGTTTCCTACCTCATACGGCTCAATCCACTATTCTTTAGTCCTCTACCAAAATTTCCAAAGAATTGGAGATGATTCATTGGGAGTTCATATTAACCAAAGGACCAAAAAAAGTCAATGACATGAGTTTCTGATTTCACTTCCAATCAATTCAATGATCAGGTTCTATCTTTTCTCCTACCCTCAAAAAGATGAAGTATATCTCTTTCTATACTTCAGATTGATTGTCCAAATCAAAGTCTTTTTGCAAGGTAACTATCTCAGTTCCGTATAGAATTTTTGGAGAGTACTCTCTGGCTGGAGTACTTCTACTTCACATCTTTAGGATCTGATGCTACACCGCTGCTCAATAGCTTAGTAGATCAACTCTATTACATAAGTTGATTCCTGATTCTTGTCAATGAGCAGATTTGATCGTATCAGCCCGAACCTTCTTTCAATAATTGATCTTTATGGTGCTTCCATCATCAATTGAATTTATTATCCATGGAATATTTAGGCTCTATCTATTCATATTCGGGCTCCTATGAGAGATGCTTTTTTTCGCTACAGCTGATAAAAACCGTTACTTGGGACGGTGCATATGTAGAAAGCCTTTTCTTTTGTCCTTACTCGTAGTAGTTATTAACTAAGTTATTCTATGGTACAGATAGTCGCACGTAATGACAGATCAAGGCCGTATTATTAAGAGCTTGTGGTAAGGATGGGTTCCGTTCTAATGCTTGGAAATAATATTCCAAAGCCTTCGTATGTTCCCCATTACTTGTATGCACAAGACCTATATTATATAGTATATAACTTCGATCATAAGGATCAGTTTCCAGTCGCATAGCTTCATAATAATTTTGTAAAGCTTCCGCATATTCCCCTTCCGATTGAGCTGACATTCGTTACGGTCGTTCATTCCATTGAAATGATCTCCGCTTCAAAACCGTACATGAGATTCACACCTCATACGGCTCCTCCTTTCTTTACAGTAGGTAATATGGGGAGTAATCCGTGGAATTAAAAAAAAAAAGAAGATTCTGACCCAATATTATGAATTAACAGGGGCTAGTGTATTTCCAATAAATCTCTAGCCATCCTTCTTGCAAAGATTCTTTTCCAAATACCAAGGATCTTACTACTAGGAATGGAACCTCTAACAATTTCTTTGTTCTTAACGCCCTGTATTCTCCGGGGATTAATCACTTCAACAATCTCCGATGGTTCCATTATAAGGGTATCCGAAGTACAAACGAGATGGATGTTTGTTGTCCCAACCATTCTCACTACCCTTCAGAAAAGGGTAATGCATATGGGCTATAACGAAGCTTTTGTGTTGTCGATTTCCATACGTAGGTAGTGCTTTCTCCCCTCATGCGCGCCTATCAAATAGGTTCAACTATACAAGCAAGGCCTATTGCATAGGTGTAACCTTTCGCTCGGTACTAAAATCCTCAGGAGATAAAAGCATCTAAAGGTGCATTGACCGGGGATACACGACAGAAGGAATTGTTCTATCTCCAGAACTCACCTTCACTGAGCGTAAGTTTTATTTTACCCAATTTTTATTCCCGAATACCTTACCTTTTCTTTCCCCAAAAAAGAAGAACGGAAAAAATATCAAATCACACCATCTCTGTAATAGGTAAATGCTTCTTTCTCCCCCGGAGCCATCGGGATTATTCGCAATAAGATATCTGCTACAATTGTGAAGGTCTTATCAATAAAATTGTCATTTCTCTGAGATCTAGGCATAGTCAATTACAGATTTTATAATTTCCTTCATTCCCTTACGCAAATGATTCCATGAACGAAATTTTTTTCTGGTGCACAATACCATAAAATGGATTTCCTTACAATCGTAAATATGTTATCATTCTATCTATTCCAATCTATTCCAATCTATTCCAATCTATTCCAATCTATTCCAATCTATTCCAATCTATTCTTTAAAATGGGAATAGATAGGGAATAAATTGAATAATTGTTAATTAGTAATATGAATAATAATGGAAAAAGGCTCGTATTGAAAGAATAATAGATTGGGTAAACTCGGGAAGTCCAGTTCGATTATGATCCGAACAAAGAAAGAGTTAAACGATCGAGCATTGCATAATGAGGATGAAATGCCTACCCAGCAATTGGGTGCTTTATCCATATAGATAAAAGAATATTGGGAAAATATAGTCATCATGACACAGGATCATTGCCAAAGAATTAGTTCTTATACAATTGATAAGATGATCACTACAGATCTATATATGATCATAATATGGAATGGATCAGTTAATCTGTCTTAAATTATTGATTAGGCAATCCGAATACGTCAGATTAACCGGGATGATTGAGGATTTCCTAAAATAAGAGGAAGTTGGAAAAAAAGTCCTTTCGTCTTTCCGGGGGGGGGATTGAATCATTACCTTATTTATTATCTATTTATTTCCGAAAGATTGAACTGTTCGTACCCGAACAAAAAGAATTCGTTTCGTAAGGAAGTTGCTATTGACTCATTTTCTTAATTAGAACCAAGAGATCTCATAGGAAAGATGGCCGAGCGGTTCAAGGCGTAGCATTGGAACTGCTATGTAGGCTTCTGCTTACCGAGGGTTCGAATCCCTCTCTTTCCGTATCTTCGCCCTACTATCTATTTTATTCTCATCCATTGTTTTTCCAATCTATTGAATCCCAATAGGACTATTTCCTAATTCCAGGATCAATCTACCTCTATTTGTAATAGAGAAAATAGAACGAACATTGGTTCGTGGTATGGGAAAAGTCAAGACTATTCTAAGAAGCAATAAAAAAAAGTATCGCAGATAACAAGTAACGTACGGAAGGATTATAAAATGTCTCCTTCGGGGAAGGGAAAAAGAAAGGAGAAGAACATAATTTCCAGATGCCCAGCAACCAACCCACCCCTCTCTTTCATTTCATTCTCGATTCAAGCTTGACGGGAATAATACTCTACGACCAGCAATTCATTAATCTTCAAATTGATCCATTTACTATCTATTATTTGATTGATGAATCCTTTATATTGTAAGGAATGAAAAGTCAAATGATTTGGCAATTTATCCCTCTGGAACAGATCTATATTCTTCTTAATGATAGCTCTCAATCTTTGTTGATCTCTTATAGTAATCACATCTTGAGGTTTGCAAGGGTAACTTGGTATATCTACCATATGGTCATTGACCCGGATATGTCCATGATTCACTAATTGTCTAGCTCCGGGAATAGTGGGAGCCATACCCAATCGAAAAAGAATATTATCCAAACGCATTTCAAGTAATTGCAATAGGACCTGACCCGTTGAGCCTTTGGCTCTTCTAGCAATACGAACATATTTCAGCAATTGTCGCTCCGTTAGTCCGTAATGATAACGCAATTTCTGTTTTTCTTCTAGCCGGATACGATATTGAGATATTTTCCTGGAAGAAGACCGGTTCATAGGATCCTTTCTGTTTTTGGGTCTTTTACTAGTGAGACCTGGTAAAGTTTTCAGACGACGTATTATTTTTAAACGAGGTCCCCGATAACGGGACATAGAAACTCCTTATTCAATTAACAAATAGTGCTAGAAAGAAGAAAGAATAGTATAACCCGTATGAGTACTACTGGAATTCTTTTATATGGAAAACGAAGATCTTTCTCCAATTTGTTATTGATCCTAATAGCTCCAATCATTTCATTCATCCCGTTCCTAGTTGGGAGTAAATGATCATGGCATGACGGACCCGACGAACGATCGTAAGAGTATTCTCCATTCCATCTTGATCCTAACAAAACTTTGTGGATTATGGAAATGAGAGGAACGGAAAAGAGCCAGCTATCGGGATCGAACCGATGACCATCGCATTACAAGTGCGATGCTCTAACCTCTGAGCTAAGCAGGCTCGATGGAATATCATTTCCCATTTCATTGGGGTTAGATCCATAGATTCCTTTGGAATCCTAACGATTATAGCGCGAATCAGATTCAATGACGCAATCCAGATTACGATTACAACGGAACATTGTCTGAATGTAGATTCTTTCAAGGGAAAGAAAGGAGAAGTAAGGGTCAATTGATATCGATCGTTTTACTCACTCTTCCAAATCGACTAGGGGAGGATAATAACATTGCATTTCAAATGGATAAATAATATAATGATTCCAGTCATATTCGATTGGGGTAGAGATAGAGAAGGGGAGAGATGGGTAGAGAAGGGGAGAGAAGGGGAGAGAAGGGGAGTAGGGGAGGATATTTCTCCCACCCAATATTGAGCAAATATCCAATGAATAATGCTGATGGATATTACATAATAGGATTAGATCAAGGTATGATCTTGTTCTTCGAGAAGGGGATATGGCGGAATTGGTAGACGCTACGGACTTGATCGAATTGAGCCTTGGTATGGAAACCTACCAAGTGATAGCTTCCAAATCCAGGGAACCCTGGGATATTTTGAATGGGTAATCCTGAGCCAAATCCGGTTCATGAAGACAATGTTTCTTCTCCTAAGATAGGAAGGGGATAGGTGCAGAGACTCAATGGAAGCTATTCTAACGAATGAATCTCATTTGGTCCAATACTGTAGTTATAGAACGATCTATTTACACCTCAAAAATGGAGAGAGATGTTATATAACATCAGACAAAACTGGCGATCAGAACTTGAATCGTTCCAAGCATTTTATTCATAAGATAGATGCCAGATTCAAGTTGAAGTACTGATTTTACATTAAGTAATCCAATTATGAACTTATCTACTCTAGATGGAGAATTTAATTCTTTTTTGGAATAAATGGTTGGACGAGGATAAAGATAGAGTCCAATTCTACATGTCAATGTAAACAACAATGCAAATTGCAGTAGGAGGAAAATCCGTTGGCTTTATAGACCGTGAGGGTTCAAGTCCCTCTATCCCCACCCAGGTTCGTTCCCGAACGGATTGATCTATCTTCTCCAATTCCATTGGTTCGAATCCATTCTAATTTCTCGATTCTTTTACCTCGCTATTTTTTTTTTTCATGAAGAGAAGAAATTAGAACATGAATCTTTTCATCCATCTTATGACAAGTTGAGTTGATCTGTTAATAAGTTGATCATATGATCAATTTATTTTGTGATATATGATCTACATAGAATAGATTAGATCATTTTTAAATTATTCAATTGCAGTCCATTTTTATCATATTAGTGACTTCCAGATCGAAAATAATAAAGATCATTCTAAAAACTAGTAAAAATACCTTTTTACTTCTTTTTAGTTGACACAAGTTAAAACCCTGTACCAGGATGATCCACAGGGAAGAGCCGGGATAGCTCAGTTGGTAGAGCAGAGGACTGAAAATCCTCGTGCCACCAGTTCAAATCTGGTTCCTGGCAAGATGTCAATATCCATGTCTCCATATCCATCTATCTAAATCTATTATATCTAGATGTATATCTACATACGGAGACACCCCGATAAAAATAGATAGATGGATCAATCTGTTCTCTCCCTCTTCTTTGCTCATATTGTCCCTCTCTGTCCGTTCCAATTGAATCCCGATACTCTGTACATATAAAAAAGTAGGATCGAGAACTCAGAAGTCAAGATTTGACGGTGGGACTGATAATTCGGCACTAGTCGGAATCTATTCATCCTATTCCATCCGAATCGAAATGGGATAGATTATCCCAATGATAGATCTATTATTGCAGAGTTGAAGTAGATCCAAACGTTGCAGAGGGTATCTCGAAAGTAGATTCGAATTGAGGTTCATAAGATTGATGTAATAACTTTTGACCATAGTTTCTAGTATGAATACTGGATCCAATATGATGATCCCTATGATTTATAGTGAAATATTTTATTCTTTCCTTGTTGGAGTTCGGGCCTCATATATCCATCGAACTATCTTTTCTTTCACGAAGTTTCGTTATAGCATCTATAATAGCCTCTGGTTCAGGTGGGCAATCTGGCGAATAGACACAGGAATTAACTTATCTACTTTGCGAACGGTACTATAATAATCTGTACCAAACATTTCTCTGTGATAGTACATGCTCCAGGGCAACTACATATTTTGGTTCCGGCATTTGTTCGTATAATAAATCTCACTACAGAAGGAGCCTTTTTCATGGTCACAGTCCCCGCTGTTATAATGAGGTAAGCTCGTCTAGGTCCAGATCTTGGTACCGGACCGTAACGATCGGAGTCGAATCGCGAATCTATTAATGAAGCGAATTTGATGAAACCACAATTAATACTGTAAAGGAGCGTTCATAAACTGGAGAGTTTGGCCCAATTCGTTCGACAGATCGTTTGGGGTAGTTGAAATATCTGGATTCAAAATTGTTTGATCGAGTAAAGGTAACTTCATAGGATTCATCATTGGGTTTATGTCATTTTGTACTTACCTCCCCCACTCGGAAATTAAGGACCCAATGTTCCTCTTCGCCACGCATGGACTGAACCAACGATGAAAATAAGCACGAGAATTGAAGCTCCTATAAATGCAGATATACCCTGTATACTAGAACTCATAGCCCATAGAGAAAGGGAGACTGTTCCAACATCAAGAACAACAAGAACTGGAGCGAACATATAATGATCTTAGATCGGATCCAAGTATCTTCCCATTGGTTCGATACTTGATTCGTAACTAGTAGTCCGGTTCTTGACCAATGGGAGCCAAAGCTCTGGAAATCAAGGATGCAAGAATAGGTAGGAATGATACTATATATTAATTAAAATATCCAGCCAGAAAGTATTATATTAAGGAAATAGGAACATGAATATACTCCTTTGAAATAGATAAAATTATTATATTTTTACGTCAACTTCTTCATTATTATCCCACCCACCATGAGTGGAAGACCAAAGGACCGAACAATAAATACAATCAATTCTAATTGATTCACATATTTTGTTTCGTCCATGGCTTATTATCAAATTAATTCAATGAAATGTTATTTGAATGTCTATTGAGAATATTTGACATGAATCAAGTATGAGAGAAAGAATGTAAATGGGTCCCAATCCCGAACTACCCAAATTTAGATCTGAGTCTATACTCATATTATAGAATGAATATGTTGATGATCTTTATCCAGCATCCATGGCTGAATGGTTAAAGCGCCCAACTCATAATTGGCGAACTCGCGGGTTCAATTCCTGCTGGATGCAGGGGAACTGCACATATCCATTATTGATGGAATGGGAAGAAGTATGAAGAATAACACCAAACAATTGAAGCATACCAAGCCTTTCAATAAAATGAATGAAAGGCTTGGTATGCTTCAATTAAGCAATACACGATAACAATCCATCAGAGTATTATCCACCTATTGAAATAGATTCAACAGCGGCTAGATCCAGAGGAAAGTTGTGAGCATTACGTTCGTGCATAACTTCCATACCTAAACTATGATATATCTGTATAATGAAATTGGTATATGATCCGATATAATAATAGCTACAGGCTTTACGGGAAAAAAAGGAGAAAAGGAGGGAAAAAATTTATGGATGAAGTGAAATATCCAGTACTTACGGAGAAAAGTATTCGTCTATTGGAAAGGAACCAATATACTTTTAACGTCGATTCGCAATCGAACAAAACAAAGATTAAAAATTGGATTGAACATTTCTTCGATGTTAAAGTAATAGCTATGAACAGCTATCGCCTCCCTGAAAAAGGAGGAAAGAGAGGGTCAATGATAGGACATCCAATACGTTGTAAACGTGTGATTATTACACTTAGAACCGGTGATTCTATTCCACTCTTTTCAGAACAATAAGATTTCAAATTTGAAACTAAATGGCCATCCGTTCATATAGAATTTTAACTCCGGATACACGCAATAGATCTGTATCAGGTTTCGATGGAAGAGTGCAGTTGGACCCGCAGAAGAAATTGACCTCTGGACAACATCATTGTGGGAAAGGTCGTAATGGAAGAGGAATTATTACTGCAAGACACAGGGGAGGGGGTCACAAGCGTCTGTATCGTCAAATTGATTTTCGACGGAATAAGGAACACATATCAGGAAAAATTGTAACCATAGAATACGACCCTAATAGAAGTGCATACATTTGCAAGGTGCATTACAAGAATGGCGATAAGATGTATATTCTGCATCCCAGAGGGGTCATGATTGGAGATACTATTCTTTCTGGTCCAAAAGCTCCTATATCAATAGGAAATGCCCTACCTCTGAGTGCGGTTTGAATTATTAATTTACGTGATCGGAAGCAACCGATTGGGTTTACAGCGAAACCTATAAATCTATCACTGATCCAACTAGGACACTTTTACGGGACGAACCCCAAAGGGAAACTGAGGATAAATGACAGCAGGTGATTGGATTCAAAAATTGTTCATATCGGATCATTGGTTCCGAAGATATAATAATATGGAGAGGACCTGATTGTTTGTCCGAAGCATGAACAAAATGGGATAGAGGCACCCTCTAAAAAGACAAGTTACTCACATTTGATCTGATGGTCAGAGGCGGATTCGGAGCTGGACAGTGGTAGTAATTCCCAAAATAAAAAGATGGGGAGAGGAAAAAAGTAAAAAGAGAGAGAAGAGAAAAAGATGTTTAATATGCCTCCTACGTTATCCATAACATACGAAAGTATTAGCGTAATTTGATAAAGTCATTCATTCTGAATGCTACATAAAGAATATAAGCCAGATGATGGAATAGAGAGACCTAGGATGTAGAGAATCGGGACATAGAGAATACAATAGATGCTCCTTCTCATCTCGATTATATTTATTCAATATATGTGAATATAATATACATCCAGAAAGCTGTATGCCCTGAGAGAGGCTTGTACAGTTTGGGAAGGGATTTTTATTCATCGGAATAAGAGTCTACTTCAACCAATATGCCCTTAGGCACGGCTATACACAACATAGAAATAACACTTGGAAAGGGTGGACAATTGGCTAGAGCGGCAGGTGCTGTAGCAGAACTGATCGCAAAAGAAGATCGATCGGCCACATTAAGATTACCATCTGGAGAAGTTCGTTTAATATCTGAGAACTGCTCAGCCACAATTGGACAAGTGGGTAATATCACTGCAAACAATAGAAGTTTCGGTAAAGCCGGAGCTAAACGTTGGTTGGGTAAGCGTTCTGAGGTAAGAGGAGTAGCTATGAACCCTGTAGACCATCCTCATGGAGGCGGGGAAGGAAGAACCCCAATTGGCAGGAAAAAACCTGTGACCCCCTGGGGCTATAGTGCACTTGGAAAGAAAAGTCGGAAGAGAAATAGATACAGTGATGCTTCAATCCTTCGTCGACGTGAGTAAGAATGGTTGGATATCCATAAAAAAAAGGAAAGAAAGGTAATTGATCATGGCACGTTCACTGAAAAAAAATCCTTTTGTGGCTAATCATTCATTGAGGAAAATTAAAAATCTAAACATAAAAGAAGAAAAGAAGATAATAGTTACTTGGTCCCGGGCATCTGTCATTGTACCCGCAATGATCGGTCATACAATTGCTGTTCATAATGGGAGGGAACATTTACCCATTTATGTAACAGATCGTATGGTAGACCACAAATTGGGGGAATTTGCACCTACCCTACTTTTTCAGGGACATGCAAGAAACGATAAGAAATCTCGTCGTTAATTGAGAAAGACTTGTCATTCATTAGGGAGGATGGAGTCAATGGGAAATAATAGTCCAGGTCCAGAAATACGAGCTTTGGCGAGAAATATACGTATGTCTGCTCATAAAGCGCGTAGAGTAATTAATCAAATTCGTGGTCGTTCATATGGACAAGCACTTATGATATTGGAACTGATGCCTTATGGGGCCTGTTATCCCATATCACAATTAATTCATTCTGCGGCGGCGAATGCAAATCACAATATGGGTTTGAACAAAGCCAATTTACTCGTTGGTAGAGTCGAAGTGAATGAGGGTGCTGTTTTTAAAAGGATTCAACCTAGAGCTCAGGGACGCGGTTATCCAATAAAGAAACCCACTTGTCATATAACTATTGTATCGGAGGAAATCTCCAGATCGAATGATCCGATTATGTCAATAGAATCCCGAAAAAAAGGATATGTATGGCGCAGAAAATAAATCCACTTGGTTTTAGACTTGGTGTAACTCAAAATGAGCGTTCCCATTGGTTCGCACAACAAAGGAATTATTCCAAAGATCTCCGAGAAGATCAAAAAATACGTACTTGCATTGAAAACTATGTACGAACGCATATAAAGAGCTCCTCGAATTATGGAGGAATTGCACGTGTAGAGATTCGCAGAAAGATCGATTTGATTAAGGTCAAAATCTATATTGGATTTCCCAACTTGTTGTTAATAGAAGGTAGGGGTCAAGGAATTGAAAAATTAAGAAATGATGTACTAAATATGCTCGATTCTGTGGACCGAAAACTTCACATTGCTATAGAAAAAGTTGCGAAACCCTATAGAAAACCTAATATTCTTGCAGAGTATATTGCCCTACAGCTAGAGAAGAGAGTTCCATTCAGAAAAACAATGAAGAAAGCTATTGAACTGGCTGAACGGGAAGAGGTAGAAGGTATTCAGATCCAAATTGCAGGACGTCTCGATGGAAAGGAAATTGCCCGGGTCGAATGGGACAGGGGAGGTAGGGTTCCCCTACAGACAATTCGGGCTAGGATTGATTATTGTTATTATCCGGTTAAAACCATCTATGGAGTTTTAGGGATAAAAATTTGGATTTTAGAAGAGTAGGAATAATTGGTCTTTTTTTTCCAATCTGCCCGATCATGGATCATCAATTCTATCAGATCGAATAGAAATTAGATTTACCATTTTGGAACCGTGCTATGCTTAGTGTGCGACTCGTTGGAATCGAGCTTTTCATTCTTTTCCGAAGTTATGTTATGGAGAACTCGAAATAAGAACGGATTGGTCTCTATAAATAAACTAGAGACAACTCATTGCTTCATATTGCCAAGATCCAATAACTATGGGTAGATACTATCACCTCGTAAATACTTTCTTCCACGAGATAAAAAATGATATGATATTTTGATCTCTCGTGAAGCGAGAAAGGTGTTTGGTAATGCGGAAAAAGAAGAAAAAGGAGAAATATTCTCCCAATATTGTATGGTTCATTAACTACCCTCCAAAAAGCAGTGTGATAAAGCATAAGAATCATCCTGATTCATTCAAGCAAGATTGAAGGAATTCAGTTTATGAAGGAGAAAGAGCTTCGGGTCGATGGAAACTAAGGAAATTGATTCCGTAACAGATGAAAAGAAAGCTCCATTGCGGAGGGAAGACCTGGGCATTTAGATAGAAGCTATGGAACGATGGAACCTATGACTGCATAAGATCATATAGGAATCTTAATCATTCATTGGATAGGATGGCGAAATAAACCAAAAACCAATTAATATCATTGGAGTCTATAGGTAAGTCGACCCCATGGAGCAAATACTGGAAGAGTCAATATTCGCCTGTGAAATTCTTTATTAAGACATTGGATGGAAATGTAAGAGTTATTCGTCCTGTAAATTATATTCTATATACAATATGTGTAATGCATAGATATAGACTCATTTATCTACACATTGATTATTCACGAGGAGCCGGATGAGAAGAAACTTTCATGTCCGGTTCTGGATTAGAGATGGGATCAAAATACTATTAACCATCGACTATAACCCAAAAAGAACAAAATTTCGTAAACAACATAGGGGAAGAATGAAAGGAGTATCTTACCGCGGCAATCGCATTTGTTTCGGTAGATTCGCTCTTCAAGCACTTGAACCCGCTTGGATCACATCTGGGCAGATAGAAGCCGGACGAAGAACGATTAATCGTTATGCCCGTCGTGGCGGAAAAATATGGGTACGTATATTTCCCGACAAACCTATTACAATGAGACCTGCAGAAACACGTATGGGTTCCGGGAAAGGATCTCCTGAATATTGGGTATCTGTCATCAGACCAGGTCGAATACTTTATGAAATGGGCGGAGTATCCGAAACCGTCGCTAGAGCAGCTGCTAGAATAGCTGCATACAAAATGCCTATACGTACTCAATTTGTTACTACTTAACCCAACCCATCCATACAGAATCAAAGAGTTATTTCTGGTGGAAGAAGATTACTAGTTCGTAAGAACTCTTCCTTTTTTTCATGTTATCTGCCGAGGTAAAAAATATTTTGGAGGAAAAATGATTCAGTCTCAAACTTATTTGAATATAGCGGATAACAGTGGAGCCCGAAAAATAATGTGTATTCGAGTTCTAGGAGCAAGTAATCGTAAATGCGCTCATATAGGTGATGTTATCATTGCTATAATTAAAGAAGCAGTACCTAACATGCCCCTGGAAAAATCGGAAGTAGTTAGAGCCGTAGTTATACGCACCTGTAAAGAATTTGAACGTGACAATGGAATGATGATACGATCTGATGACAATGCAGCCGTTGTCATTGATCAGGAAGGAAATCCAAAAGGAACTCGAGTTTTTGGTCCGGTTGCTCAGGAATTGAGACAATTGAATTTCACGAAAATAGTTTCATTGGCTCCCGAAGTATTATAAGTACTGATAGATCTTGTAAGAATCTTTGACTTAAGGTTCATCAAATGGTACATGGATCAATTAAATTCATTGCACCTCAGGCATATTCCTCAAAGAAGATCGAACATGCCTTTTATATCGAGACCAGGAATTCCTAAGAATTCGTTCGTCATGGGTAACGATACTATTACCAATCTAATTACTTCTATAAGAAACGCTGACATGGTAGAAAAAGGAACGGTTCGAGTAACAGCTACTAATATTACCAAGAACATTGGAAGGATCCTTTTACGAGAAGGTTTTATAGAAGATGTTAGGGAACATCAGGAAGGCCAAAAATCTTTTTTGATATCGACTTCAAAATATCGGAGAAGGAAGAAAAGGACATATATGACCACGTCAAAGCGTACCAGCAAACCTGGTTTGAGAATTTATTCTAATTATCGAGAAATTCCAAAAGTTCTAGGTGGAATGGGGATCGTAATTCTTTCTACTTCCCAAGGAATTTTGACGGATCGAGAAGCTCGACAGAAAAAAATTGGAGGAGAAATTTTATGTTATGTATGGTAATTAATCCAAATGTTGTCCAAAAATATTGATTCTGTAAGATATCCCCATAGTAAGAAAAGTCGGAGCAAGTCGAGACACCATTCATCTTCATCCAAGCACGTTAGTCAAGTTTTTGAATCAAAAGAGGAGGAGATTCGATGAAGAAACAGAATCTGATCCATGCGGAAGGTTTGGTTACTGAATCACTCCCCAACGGTATGTTTCGAGTTCTGACAGATAATGGATGTCAGATTCTGACTCATATTTCGGGTAGGATTCGACGTAATTCCGTACGAATACTACCAGGAGATAGGGTCAAGGTCGAATTAAGTGCTTATGATTTAACCAAAGGACGTATAATATATAGACTTAGCAACAAATCTTCAAAGGATTGAATCACCTTTTGAACATCTGATAGGGATCGAGAATCATAGATGAAACAGACTCTCTGTCTCAGGAAACAAAATGTAATATGAGCAAATTGGAGGGTCACAAATATGAAAATTCGTGCTTCTATTCGTAGAATTTGTGGAAAATGTCGACCAATTCGTAGACGGAAACGAGTTATGATAATTTGTTCTAATCCGAGACATAAGCAAAAACAGGGGTAATCCTCTTCTATATCAATTAACGGATCTAGTGGTAAAATAGATTTCGATATGCATTTTTCGAACTGAACTCATAATGATTAATATGTCAAAAACTATAAAAAGAATTGGTTCACGTAGGAATGAACATCGAGTACTCAAAGGAGTTATTTACGTTCAAGCAAGTTTTAACAATACCATAGTGACTGCTACAGATGTACGGGGACAAGTTCTTTCTTGGTCTTCTGCTGGTGCCTGTGGATTCAAAGGTACAAGGAGAGGTACACCATTTGCTGCCCAGACTGCAGCAGAAAATGTTATTCGTGCATTAATGGATCGGGGTATGGAACGAGTAGAAGTTATGATAAGTGGCCCTGGTCGAGGGAGAGATACAGCATTACGAACCATTCGTAGAAGTGGCATACTATTAAGTTTTGTACGTGACGTAACCCCTATGCCACATAATGGATGTAGACCTCCCAAAAAGAGACGTGTGTAAGAATTGAATGAATTTCAAGAGAAAGAAATGATTTAATGATCTGATCAAATATTCTTGGTATGATTCGAGATGAAATCTCAGTCTCTATTCAGACACTACGATGGAAATGCATCGAATCCAGAGCATACAGTAAGCGTCTTCATTATGGCCGTTTTGCTCTATCCCCGCTACGCAAAGGTCGAGCCGATACAATAGGCATCGCAATGCGAAGAGCTTTACTTGGAGAAGTAGAAGGAACATGTATCACACGTGTAAAATTAGAGAACATAAAACATGAATATTCCGCGATAATAGGTATTGAAGAATCAGTACATGACATTTTGATGAATCTAAAAGAAATTGTACTTAGAAGTGACTCATACGGAATCCGAGAAGCTTCTATTTATATTGTTGGACCCAGAAATGTAACTGCTCAAGATATCATATTACCACCTTCTGTGAAAATAATTGATACTACACAACATATAGCTAGACTTACTAAATCAATTACTTCTGATATCAGATTACAAATTGAAAAAAATCGCGGATATATTATACATAGTCCAAATAATTATCAGGACGGAATTTTTCCTATAGATGCTGTTTTTATGCCTGTTCGCGATGCGAATTATAGTATTCATTCCTATGGGAGCGGAAATGAAATACGAGAAGTCCTTTTCCTGGAAATATGGACGAATGGGGGGTTAACTCCTAGGGAGGCACTTTACGAAGCTTCTCGAAATTTGATCGACTTATTTATTCCCTTCCTGCATGGAGAGGAACAGAACATCGATGGAGTGAACAATAAAAAAGGATCTAATATGCTTCCCTTCCCCCTTTCGCACTTATTGACTGATACGGGGGAAACGAAAGAAAAAATTGCATTTCAACTTATTTTCATTGACCAATTAGAGTTACCCCCAAAAATCTATAACTCCCTCAGAAGAGCCAATATACATACATTATTGGACCTCTTAAATTACAGTCGAGAAGATCTAATGAGAATTGAACACTTCGGGAAGGAATCTGTCGAACAGGTATTGGAAGTTCTACAAAAACTTTTTGCAATTGATCCACCCAGGAATTAGTTTCGGGTTCATAAAATGGTTCATTTCATCTCTTCATTTCCTTTCCCCAAGTTCTTTTGGAGAGTCATGAGAATCTTTGACATATCTCTCTTTCGTGGAATATTCGAAAGAAATATCTGACAAGATAGGTATATCTAGGGAGATATAATTTGTCTTAAAGCAACTACTCCCTAGATATATGAATAAAAAAATTAAAATATTTTTATATTCGACAGTTGGATCAAATTGGAAAAGACCTAAAGTTAAAGATTCATCAATAGGCAACGCTGCCCCAATACCCAACCAAAGGGCTACTGCAGTACCGATCAAGGATACTGTTGTAGCTACTGGACGACGAAATGGATTCTGAAATTGATTCACATTCTCTAGAAAAGGCACCGTCAATGATCCCGCGGGTACTGAGCCCATTAAAAGGACACCTAATAATTTGTTAGGTACTGTACGAAGTATTTGGAATACAGGGAAAAAATACCATTCGGGCAATATCTCCAAAGGAGTTGCAAATGGATTTGCTGGTTCACCAATCATTGATGGTTCTAGAACCGCTAAACCTATTGTACATGCAATAGTACCTAAAATTACTACTGGAAAAATATATGAAAGATCATTGGGCCAAGCGGGCTCTCCATAATAATTATGTCCCATACCTTTAGCTAATTTAGCCCTTAATACAGGATCATTTAGGTCAGGTTTCTTTGTTATTGGGATAAGTAGATCTTTATGGATCTATCCCCCGAAAGAACCGGACATGCCGATTTTTATCATCCGGCTCGAACAATAACTGGAGGAAGTATATATCACTTATTTTTCCCGTGATGGAAGACAAATTGGAAAAATAGGAACTAATAATGTCTATGATCATCCATCATTGGTCATTTTATTATTCCAGTTAAATGCTCATGACCCAAGTAAGCTCACAAATTCGATCATGATCGATATGCCTTTTGGACCATCTTAGTCCTTGTAATTTGTGTTTATCACCACGAATAGACCTCAAAAGTTTTTTTGCATACAAGGTATTGACTTGTTATTGATCCGGCCTCTCTCCTTCCTTAGATCCCTTCTTTCACTCCAATAGTTTTCCCATCGAAATGGATGCAAGGGAAATGGATGCATTTTCACACTATGAAAAGGAGAAGTAAAGTCATATAGTCCAATTATTGAATATATGAAAATATTGTCCCATTGTCCGGATCTCACGGAGCCCTTCCTGATTCGGATTCGATCATAGAAAGAATTCTCTTGGAACGGAACAAACTGACCAATGCCTTTCCACCCAGGTGCTAAACTTCCTATTTCTGATAAGGAAATTGGGACAGAGACACATTTTATAAAAAATATTTATGTGGTAGATCGGAGAAAGTATCTGCATGGCCTAATCAATAGTTCAAGTCACACACTCCCATAATCCATCTTCTCCGTCTGAGAATATACTCCAATTATTTGTTTGTATTGGATGAATAATACTCCAAAATCGAAAGGAGAAATCCGAGGACCATATTTTCTATGGATATTTCCATTTTTGAATAAGAAATATTCCTGGCGATGATATATTACTGTCGTTACTCGGAACAATAAGTTATGAATAGTTATTTTCAATCTATCTTTCCTCTCTATAAAGGACCTGGAATACCCTGCTTACGGATCATTAGAAAGTGCATTGGCATAAATACAGCAGTAAGAAGGGGTAATATGAAAGTGTGTAAACTATAAAAACGAGTCAAGGTAGATTGACCCACACTAACACTTCCGCGTAATAATTCTACCAGAGGAGATCCTATTACAGGAATAGCCTCAGGCACACCAGTCACAATTTTCACTGCCCAATAACCAATTTGATCCCAGGGCAAAGAATAACCAGTTACACCGAAAGATACGGTCAACACAGCCAAAATTACACCTGTGACCCAAGTTAATTCACGGGGTTTTTTGAATCCACCTGTGAGATAAACACGGAATACGTGCAGGATCATCATTAGAACCATCATACTTGCCGACCATCGATGAATTGATCGGATTAACCAACCAAAGTTAACTTCGGTCATTAGGTATTGAACAGAGGCAAAAGCTTCTGTAACGGTCGGACGATAGTAAAAAGTCATAGCAAAACCAGTAGCTACTTGTACTAAAAAACAAGTAAGTGTGACCCCCCCTAGACAATAAAATATATTGACATGAGGAGGAACATATTTACTGGCGATATCATCCGCAATCGCCTGAATCTCGAGACGCTCTTCGAACCGATCGTATACTTTATTGAGATAGGTAAACTGAAATTCCCCCTCTAAAAACCGTACATGAGAATTTCCCTTCATACGGCTTGAACAAGAACACGCAAATGTTTTTGGACACGAATAAATAAATTTTGGAAAAGAGATACTTGAGGGTTCGTTGCCTGACCGGCTGGAGAAATGAAGATGATTCGAAACAATCCAGCATTTCTATTAGAAGACTCTATAGTGCCAAAATTAAAAAAAGTGCCAAAATTAAAAAAAAGTGCCAAAATTTCAAGTCGGCTCATCCCTATGATAAATCACTATAGGCCCTTTGAACGATCTTTTACCCTATTCGTGTGATATCAGTTCCCTAGAAAAGAACTAATATAGACGATTTATAGAAATTATCTTGTCGAGATCTCAATAGATGAATCAATCCAAACCTCAGATTTCAATTAGACCCCGATGATTTTATCAAATCCCCAAAAGGTTCTCTGGGTAATAACCTTTTCATTTTCGCTCATTCGACGAAATATGCTAACTAAGAGAAATCAGATACTATATCATTCTTTGGTCATAATCAGCATAATTATGAGAGGGGATAGATCCTTCGATTTATTATAGGAAATACCTCTTTCAATTTCTTTATTGGAAGTCTGGTGACGAGGAAATGATAGGTACAAACCATAGTTCAGATCTTCCCGGAACATATCTATGATAGACCTCGTGCTCTAGAGATTCAATATTCTAGAAATGAAATATCCAACGAGGTAGGACCATCTTGATGAAGATAACAGATCGGTCTTCTGTACTATAAATATGGATCGATTTCAACAAGTCGCACACCCATATTCCAAAAATCCTTAGAGAAAAGTAATTACACGATCAAACTATTGGAACAAGATAAGCTAAAAACTCAAAGCCACTATTTGGTCTGGGTTTGAATCCCTCAGTTCTTCTTTTTTTTCTTCAAGAGCTCACCAGGTGAATTTTGGAGTTCCTCAGCCCCAACTAACCGGAATCCCATCCAATAAAACGGAAGAATTATAAATCTCCAAGATAATAGATAGGAATACTGCAAATAGAGCCATTGCAAAACCCATAAGAGGAGTAGTTCCCCATCCAGGAGCTACTTTACCATATTCTGAATTAAGCGGTTTTAAGGTCGTTCCTACAAGGGTTTCTTTTGGCGTGGTTTTGGAAGTATCATCAATGGTCTGTGTAGCCATAGAAACTATTGTATTGGTTGAGATCTGTTAACTTTGTTATTATATGGTAAACATACCATGATATTGGGATCACCTAATAATGGAAACTGCAACCTTAGTCACCATCTCCATATCTTGTTTACTTGTAAGCTTTACTGGTTATGCCCTATACACCGCCTTTGGGCAACCCTCTAAACAACTTAGGGATCCTTTTGAGGATCACGAGGACTAATTGAAAGAATGACCTTCCCTATAGGGAAGGTCATTCTTTCTTTGATGGGAGAGAAAGAATGACGATTTGGAGAAGCAAAATTATTTTCCCCCTTTAGTCGGAAGTTTGGGTGGTTCTCGGAAGAAAATAGCGAAAAAGATTATCCCTAGGGTCGATACCAACAGGAATGTATAAACCAATGCTTCCATAGATTTGATTTGATCGTAATTTACAATTATGGAGATAGCTTTCGTACTAATATTTATTAGAGAAGAGATAGGAGCAATATCATACCACTTGTCTTTTAGTAGTTGGATCTCCCAGTTTTTGGAATGCTCCAAATTCTATTCGAGCATCCAGATCCGAGTCGATACCAGCAAAAACATCTCTGAATAAGGTCCTAGAACCATGCCAAATGTGTCCAGAAAAGAAAAGGAGAGCAAATGTAGCATGTCCAAAAGTAAACCAACCCCTTGGACTACTACGAAAAACACCATCAGATTTTAGAGTAGCACGATCTAATTCAAAAATTTCACCTAATTGAGCACGTCTAGCGTATTTTTTAACTATAGCAGGATCACCAAAACTGACCCTGTCAAGTCCACCACCATAGAACTCAACAGTTACACCTACTTGTTCAACACTATACTTTGATTCTGCCCTCCTAAAAGGAACATCGGCTTTCACAATTCCTTCTTTGTCCACCAGAACTACTGGAAATGTTTCGAAAAAGGTAGGCATACGACGTACAAAAAGCTCATTTCCCTCCTTATCTTTGAAGATAGGGTGTCCTAACCAACCAACAGCTATTCCATCTCCATTGTCCATTGCACCTGCTCTGAATAACCCCCCCTTAGCTGGATTATTACCAATGTAATCATAAAAAGCGAGTTTCTCGGGAATTTTGGACCAAGCTTCTGATAGGCTTAAATTTTCGGCCAGACCGGCACGAACTCGTCGATCTATTTCTTGTTGGAAGTATCCCTGATCCCACTGGTAACGGGTGGGACCGAATAATTCGACCGGAGTAGTTGCGGAGCCATACCACATGGTCCCAGCAACAATGAAAGCTGCAAAAAACACAGCAGCAATACTGCTGGATAGGACCGTTTCAATATTCCCCATGCGTAATCCTACGTATAAACGTTGGGGAGGACGAACACTGAGATGGAATAGACCTGCTAATATACCCAAAATACCCGCTGCTATATGATGAGAAGCTATTCCTCCTGGAACAAAAGGATCAAAACCTTCAGCTCCCCATGCTGGATCCACTGGTTGTATTTTTCCAGTTAGTCCATAAGGATCAGACACCCATATCCCAGGACCATACAAACCCGTTACATGAAATGCTCCAAATCCGAAACAAGCTACTCCTGAGAGGAATAAATGAATTCCAAATACTTTTGGCAAATCTAAACAACGTTTTCCCGTACGTTCATCACAGAATATGTCCAGATCCCAATATACCCAATGCCAGATAGCTGCCAAAAAGCACAGGCCAGAAAACATGATATGTGCCCCGGCCACACCTTCATAACTCCAAATACCGGGATTAATTACAGTTTCTCCGGTGATGTTCCATCCACTCCATGAATCCTTTATTCCCAAACGAGTCATAAAAGGTATAACGAACATACCTTGTCTCCACATTGGATCAAGAACAGGATCGGATGGATCAAAAACTGCTAATTCGTACAGAGTCATTGAACCAGCCCAACCAGCAACTAGAGCTGTATGCATTATATGTACAGAAATTAACCGTCCAGGATCATTCAATACGACGGTATGAACGCGATACCAAGGCAAACCCATGCAAACACCCCTTTATCGGAAAAAGTAGACACTATGTAACTTTCTCACATTGGATTGGAAGAGATCATGTTATCGAGCTAGACCCGGATCATCTCGAAAGTGAACATCTATTCACTTGGACATTGCTAATGATGGAACAGGTTTGAAACCATTTTGTTCATACATAATAGCAGGGAGAGGCAAAGATATTTTATCGTTTGTATGTACCAATACACAATGTAGGGATTGGTCCCATTTATATTGATAAAAAAAGAGGAAAGAAACGAGATCTTCTAATCCTTCCATTCGTTCATGAACGATACCTTTGCAATTTATGGACTAAGTCAGATATAAATTTTGATTAAAAATAGCATTTTTCTACTAAACAGTAATACTTTACTGCGGGAAAAAATAAAATACTGAGCATAGTTCAAATGCTCAGTCAAAATGATAACTTTATCATTTTGTGCTATGCAATGAAAAAAAAGGTCAAAATAGGAAGTATCTAGGTTAATAGGTCTTTTCCGTTCCGTAGAAAGATTCGGGGTTATTCGTTTTTAGGATCAATAGTGGACGAACGGAGAGAGAGGGATTCGAACCCTCGGTACGGATGATCCGTACTACGGATTAGCAATCCGCCGCTTTGGTCCGCTCAGCCATCTCTCCAAGATGGAAGAGTTCGTGTATAACAACATGTATAACAAAATGAATGGTGGAGTAAAGGTGTATACCATAGTATGTACAGATTGTATCGGCAATATAATGAATATTGCAATTATTCAGTTGGATAAAGAACAATCCAGTCAATCATATTGTTCATTTCGTTAAAAATAGTTCTGTATGACTGATTTTTTCTGCTTTTCTTGGCCTGGCCGATGGCCAGGCCAAGAAAAGCAGAAAAAATCAGTCATACAGTGCTTGACCTAATTTGATACCTAGAAAAACTGCTGTAAAAGCAAGAAAAGAAGCTATCAAAAATTGGAATTCTATTGCCATATCTTCATTCCCTCCCCAATCAGTTTGATTAAATGCGTTACATGGATTAGTCCATTTATTTATCTCCAGTATCCAATTTTATTATCTAGATATTGAAGGGTTCTCTATCTATTTAGGGTTCTCTATCTATTTTATGTATTATTGTAAATATATCAGTTGCTCAACGCCATAGGTTCCTGATCGAACCTACACCAATGGGTAGGAGTCCGAAGAAGACAAAATAGAAGAAAAGTGATTGATCCCGACAACATTTTATTCATACATTCAGTCAATGGAGGGTGAAAGAAAACCAAATGGATCTAGAAGTTATTGCGCAGCTCACTGTTCTGACTCTGATGGTTGTATTTGGCCCTTCAGTTATAGATAGATAGAGCTTTGGATGGATCAGAGATCCATGTAAAATATCCTTTAACTATTTAAGTTGATAATGTAACGAATAAAACCCACCTGTATCACTAAACTATACACGCCACAATCCCATTGACGGATATTCCGTCACTTCTTTCCTTCCACATTTGAATCCAAATTCCGGAATTCCTTTCTTCTCTCTCTTCTATTTCCGAGAGAGAAGAAAGGATTCTATCCATTCTAGTTTTAGAAATTCTAGGTTGTTCTTTCCCTTTATCAAGGAATTTTTTTTGCTCAACTCCTCTAATCTTCTAATTGAATTCTTTCTAATTTATTTTAGAAAGATCTTCCTCTTACAGGAAGAAAAAGAGCCATAAACTGGAATGGCTCCATATTCTTAGCTCTCAATCTTTGTTGATCTCTTATAGTAATCACATCTTGAGGTTTGCAAGGGTAACTTGGTATATCTACCATATGGTCATTGACCCGGATATGTCCATGATTCACTAATTGTCTAGCTCCGGGAATAGTGGGAGCCATACCCAATCGAAAAAGAATATTATCCAAACACATTTCAAGTAATTGCAATAGGACCTGACCCGTTGAGCCTTTGGCTCTTCTAGCAATACGAACATATTTCAGCAAATGATCTCAGGCATAACTTGTCTCCATTCGCTTCGTATCAGCTCAGCCCGGAGTTTCCAGTATAGCGATCCTTACCCTACGAGCTACTATAATGTTCTCAACTTGATATCTATAAAGATAGATGGATCATCCATATCCAATTAATTTGTTGTCCATCTACCATAGTAAACTCACTCATTCATATATGATGAGGGGGCCCTTTTAACTCAGCGGTAGAGTAACGCCATGGTAAGGCGTAAGTCATCGGTTCAAGTCCGATAAAGGGCTCATGTTTCCCACGAAGAAAGAGGGCTCGGGTGTCCATTTATATTACATAGATAGAAATATTTTCACCGAAATATGAAAATGACAACGAATCGGATCCAGTCCGATTTTTTTTATCTTCTTTTATGGGCGAACGACGGGAATTGAACCCGCGCGTGGTGGATTCACAATCCACTGCCTTGGTCCACTTGGCTACGTCCGCCCCGGAAAAAACCAATTTATCTATCTACAGTCATTTCTTCCAAGAATAAAAAATGAGCTAACGTTTGTTCTTATGTGGGTCGGTGACCTCTGATAGGGGATCAAAGCAAGATCGATGACTAACTCTCAACTCTCGCACAAGTTGTATGGCTTATTATCAAATATGTGATAAATATGAAGTATTTCGTATTTATCCCGGAGAAATATCCCGATCCCATCTTCCCTCCGTTCTTTTTAACGTGAAAGAAGAATATTTCTTCTTTCGTATCGATCCTTTGTCTATTCACTCATGGGCGATAATTATTGTTTTTCCCTATCAGATTTTAGTTTTCAACTAACACAGTTTTGCAGATTGGTTCGGTAGATCCCACGTTATTCGAGTTGTAACGAACGGGCCATAACCATTAAAATGGTTCGGTGTAAATGGAATAGATCGAGATCTATCTCGAGATTTATTGTATGTTTTATCTTGATACTAAGATCTTGTCCATTTGAACAACTCTGGGCAGGGTATTTGATCGGAGAGTCGTTGTTTAAAATGATCAAGGTTGTGGCTGTGTCGACAAGTTCGACCCTATTCGCTTATCATATATTCAGATTCGATGAATCTAGACCATTTGAACTTGTATCCTTCCTTCTCGTATTAGAAGGTATAGGGTTTTCCAATCTGGAAAATTTTGTTATCTTACATGCACGGTTAGGATACAATCAAGTTCTTTGTTATATTATTATGCAGGTTATGGGACAAAGATACAAATTTAAAGGCTCATCTACCGACGGAGATAGTGAACATTTGATGAATCAAATATAAATTTGATTGTTGTCTTTCAGTTAATTCGTTTGAAAGTTTAGGTCAAGCGAACGAACAGAATTGGTAGGCGTCAATCGATCCGTGGAACGTATCAAATCTTTCACGTATAAGTTCGTTATGAGATGAGCCCACTCATCTCACAATGATATAAAATAATTTCGGACAGATCTATTGCCGAGTAGATATCTATTTGTAACGGGGCAGAAAGCAGCTTATTTTGGGTCGCTGTCCACATAATTTCTGGACAAGGGGTAATAGTTTCTTTCGTCCCAACCCAACAGACTTCTTTATTCTATTGTTTGTTCCAGAACGCATTCCATGAAATATGTGTATTCTATAAAATAGTGGGGTAGATTCAAGCAAACGTTGGTCCAGATGTAGATCTAATATGCATAGCCGGTAGATTGCATTTTTGTGATATGTTACCAGAACGGAACTAGAAGCAAGGAAGAGTGTTTGTCCCAATATGAAAATATTGGGTCTCAAAAACCATGTGATGATCTTAGGTGAAGAAAGAGAACGAACCAAAGGTTCGCCTTTAGCTAGGATGGATCAACTCCAGAGAATTTATCTGCCCAGGATATTTGGAATATCCGTCGTACTTGCCACTTCTATGGTTCAAAAATAGGCTCGATTTACCGCACATAACTTATTGTAGAGAATCCTAGTTGATCAAGATCTTCGCCCCGATATTTAGCAAAGGGATAGATACATCCGGGATTTTCGATTGAACGGAAATTTTGTTCAACCCCAACGGAATGCGTTGCGTTTGGATGGAGCTAAAAGTCACATGTCCGATCGATACTTTGACTGCTCTATGGATTGCTTGGAACATATGATATTCGAGAGAACTCTCGAATTTTTCGAAGAACTAGCGATAAAAAAAAAATAAAATAGTTTATAGGTTTGATCATCTGGTATCGGATCAATCTCGATCGATCCAAAATACTAATATGCCTGCTCTGGTCCAACGTTCCCATCCATCCATCGATCTCGATAAGGACATGAGATTGATATGATCTGAAAGACTTTTCAAGGCCAAGTCATAGGGACGGACTATGAGGGGATATATATAAATAGTATCACTTAGTGGAATGTATAGGGCTATACGGGCTCGAACCGTAGACCTTCTCGGTAGAACAGATCAAAGTTCTTATTATCAAAATAATTTGAACTGTTCCAAGAACCCAACATGCATTTTCTCGCATTGGGCTCTTTCATTAACTGATGGAAAGATCGGTTAGTCTGCCATTCTCCTCTTTCCGGTAAGATACTAATATGGCTCCGTGTGCTCCAAATTCTTACCCTTCGGAAGCAATCCCAAAGTTATTCAAAAGGTTTCTTTGACGTAGGTCTGCCTTGCTCGGGCATAGATTGACTCAAATAGAGTCTCTTCTATCGCTCCAAAAGTAAAATATGACACTTCATACACCTAAAAGTTCATAGAGCGAAAAGAATCTATTTTGAGGTCCCCGTATTATACTCATTATGCCTGGCATTGAACGGAGCTGGGATTGACCATATCAATTAGATCCATAATTCGAATCAGATCGAACTTCATCTTTGTCATGCTATTGTTCCCCAGAGAAACAAATTTATAGAGTAAGACTATTTCACATAGAATCTATTTCGTGGATCGGACGAATCGATAAACTCTCCCGAAAACCATTGGCGCACGTGTAAACGAGGTGCTCTACCTTGCTGAGCTATAGCCCTTCCTTGCCAGTCTTGGTGATACACTACTATACTAACCAGATGGATCACTTTATGTCAAGGTAGATATTTCATGATCCAATACTATGATCCAATACTATGATCCAATACGTTCCAATAAGTTCGATCTGTGCCAGGGACACATACATTGTCTATACATTTCATTCGATTTCGATTTAGAATCGTTTATAAATCCAACTCTACCTATGAGAATAAATGACCCACTTAACTCAGTGGTTAGAGTATCGCTTTCATACGGCGAGAGTCATTGGTTCAAATCCAATAGTAGGTAAACTTATTAGATGCCATCGAGTTTTCAATGGTATCTAATAAGTTTTACTCCACGTGTTTGGATCGAGGCGGAACATTGAATCATTTTTCAGATCATTATAGAAAATGTTAATTAGAGACGGGGGGGCTAGCATTGATAGCCTCTAATCGTGTTCTAGCCCTTTTCAGAGCTACATCAGCCTCAATTGCTTGTCTTTTGCCTTCGGCTCGAGCTAAGTCAGCTTTAGCTATTCGAAAATTTTCCTGGGCTTCTTGGGGATCGATGTCAACATCTCTCTCTGCATTATTTACCAATATAGTGATTCTATCACTGTCTATCTTGGCGAAACCGCCCATCATAGCCATAGTGGACCACTGCCCATTGAGACGTATTTTCATAACTCCTATATCTACAGCTGCCACAAGTGAAGCATGATTGGGTAATACGCCAATTTGACCACTATTAGTAGATAGAATTATTTCTTTAACTTCTGAATCCCAAATGACTCGATTAGGAGACAGTACACGAAGATTTAGGGTCATTTTCAGAATTAACTTTCCATGTTGGAGTTTATAGCCTTCGCGGTAGCTTCATCAATATTACCCACCAAATAAAAAGACTGTTCGATAAGACCATCTAATTCTCCAGAAAGGATCATTTGAAAACCTCTAATTGTTTCCATGAGACCCACATATTTGCCCGGGGAACCTGTGAATACCTCTGCTACGAAAAAGGGTTGTGATAGGAAACGTTCAATTTTTCTTGCTCTTGCCACGATTAAACGATCTTCCTCTGATAATTCATCCAGTCCAGGAATAGCTATAATGTCTTGAAGTTCCTTATAACGTTGTAAAGTTTGCTTAACCCCTTGTGCAGTTTCGTAATGTTCTTCGCCTACGATCCAAGGTTGGAGCATAGTCGATGTTGAATCTAAAGGATCCACTGCTGGATAGATACCCTTCGCAGCTAATCCTCTCGATAGTACGGTAGTAGCATCTGAATGTGCAAATGTCGTAGCAGGAGCAGGGTCGGTCAAGTCGTCAGCAGGTACATAAACTGCTTGAATCGAGGTTATGGATCCCTTTTTTGTGGAAGTAATTCTCTCTTGCAAAGAACCCATTTCCGTGCTAAGAGTTGGCTGATAACCCACGGCGGAAGGCATTCTGCCTAATAGGGCGGATACCTCTGATCCCGCTTGGACAAAACGGAAGATGTTATCAATAAATAATAGTACGTCTTGCTCATTGACATCTCGGAAATATTCGGCCATGGTTAGAGCAGTTAAACCGACTCTCATGCGAGCTCCCGGTGGTTCATTCATCTGACCATAGACCAGAGCCACTTTTGATTCTGATATTTTTTGTTCATCAATTACTCCCGATTCTTTCATTTCCATGTAAAGATCATTCCCTTCACGGGTACGTTCTCCTACTCCTCCAAATACAGATACCCCTCCATGAGCCTTAGCAATGTTGTTGATCAACTCCATAATGAGTACTGTTTTACCCACTCCAGCTCCTCCAAATAAACCAATTTTTCCCCCACGGCGGTAAGGAGCCAAAAGATCTACTACTTTAATGCCTGTTTCGAAGATGGATAATTTTGTATCCAACTCTGTAAAGGCGGGAGCAGGTCTATGAATAGCAGATGTTATGCCAGCATCCACAGGACCCAAATTATCGACAGGTTCTCCAAGAACATTGAAAATTCGTCCGAGAGTAGCTCCACCAACTGGAACACTTAGAGGAGCTCCCGTGTCAATCACTCTCATTCCTCTCGTCAAACCATCTGTAGCACTCATAGCTACAGCTCTAACCTTATGATTTCCTAATAATTGTTGTACCTCACAAGTAACCTGAATTTCTTGACCGGCTGTACCTTGACCCTTAACTGTCAATGAATTGTAAATATTAGGCATATTACCTGGAGGAAAAGAGACATCCAGTACTGGGCCAATGATTTGAGCAATACGTCCCACATTTTTTTCTACACGTGCGGAAACCCCAAGAACAAGAGGATTTTTTCTCATACAAAAATGGAAATTATTTTCATGAATAATATATAAATATGATTTTGCCAATATCATCAATAAAAAAAAATGTTCCATATTGGGTCGATCAGACCAGTAAATAAGAAATGGAAGTTACCACCTTGGTAAAATCCAACTTTATTGAAAAGTTTAAATTCATCCATATTTGGAATATGAAGTAGGTAGATGGATATGAATAAGGATCATGAGGAAGTCTTCGATTTATCTATAACTAGAACCAATTTCTCCATAACTAAAACCGAAAATACTTCAAAATTATGTCCAGATCATCTGTGAAATATGAAACTTGATATTCATGACCTTTCTCTCATTGATCATTATCTCTTCTCTTCATACGCACATCTGTATATGTATTTTCGGACAATTCGCACCATTATGGTCAAAGGTCAATTCGGTTCCTTGATTTCATTCATGAACTAGTTTAACCACTGAAAGGTTCTCGGGTCAATCCATGGAGGAAGAACTTCAAGAGCAAAGATTGGGTTGCGTCATACATAAAGAACATTATACAATGAGAGTGTATCTAGCACCCCAATAACGGACGACTTTTTGTAGGATATTTCTTTCAAAATTGATTGTTTACGTTCGGTCCATGTCGAGCAGACCTCGTCCTTGCGAGAAATAATTATTAATAAAGGAGGGACTTATGTCACCAAAAACAGAGACTAAAGCTAGTGTCGGATTCAAAGCTGGTGTTAAAGATTACAGATTAACTTATTATACTCCTGAATATCAGACCAAGGATACAGATATCTTGGCAGCATTCCGAGTAACTCCTCAACCCGGGGTGCCACCTGAAGAAGCGGGAGCAGCAGTAGCTGCTGAATCTTCCACCGGTACATGGACCACTGTTTGGACCGATGGACTTACTAGTCTCGATCGTTACAAGGGGCGATGCTATGATATCGAGCCCGTTCCTGGAGAGGAGACTCAATTTATTGCCTATGTAGCTTACCCCTTAGACCTTTTCGAAGAAGGTTCTGTTACTAACTTGTTCACTTCCATTGTAGGTAATGTATTTGGATTCAAGGCCCTACGGGCTCTACGTTTGGAAGATTTGCGGATTCCCCCTGCTTATTCCAAAACTTTTCAGGGTCCACCTCATGGTATCCAGGTTGAAAGAGATAAATTGAACAAATATGGTCGTCCTTTATTGGGATGTACTATCAAACCAAAATTGGGTCTATCAGCCAAAAACTATGGTAGAGCAGTTTACGAATGTCTCCGTGGTGGACTCGATTTTACTAAGGATGATGAGAACGTAAATTCCCAACCATTCATGCGCTGGAGAGATCGTTTTGTCTTTTGTGCGGAAGCAATTTATAAGGCTCAGGCTGAGACGGGTGAAATTAAGGGACATTATTTGAATGCTACTGCAGGTACATGTGAAGAAATGATGAAAAGGGTAATATTTGCAAGAGAATTGGGAGTTCCTATCGTTATGCATGACTATCTGACGGGAGGTTTTACCGCAAATACTTCTTTGGCTCATTATTGCCGAGACAACGGCCTACTTCTTCACATTCACCGCGCGATGCATGCAGTTATTGACAGACAAAGAATTCATGGTATGCATTTCCGGGTACTGGCTAAAGCATTGCGTATGTCCGGTGGAGATCATATTCACGCCGGTACTGTAGTAGGTAAACTTGAAGGGGAACGAGACGTAACTTTAGGGTTTGTTGATCTACTGCGTGATGATTTTATCGAAAAAGATCGAAGTCGTGGTATTTACTTCACTCAAGATTGGGTATCTATGCCAGGTGTTCTGCCCGTAGCTTCAGGAGGTATTCACGTTTGGCATATGCCTGCTCTGACCGAGATCTTTGGGGATGATTCCGTACTACAGTTTGGTGGGGGAACTTTGGGACATCCTTGGGGAAATGCACCTGGTGCAGTAGCTAATCGGGTTGCTCTAGAAGCTTGTGTACAAGCTCGTAATGAAGGACGTGATCTTGCTCGTGAAGGTAATGAAGTGATCCGTGAAGCAGCTAAATGGAGTCCTGAACTAGCTGCTGCTTGTGAAATATGGAAGGAGATCAAATTTGAATTTGATGCGATTGATGTCTTGTAATCCAGTGACTTTCGTTCTACCAATCGGACTCGGCCCAATCTTTTACTACTACCCCAAATATTAGTCCAAATCGTAAGCGGAGATATGGGATTTCAGATATCAATATATGGAAATTCCCTATTTTTATATCTATATAAAAATATCTATGTAGATATTGATATATAGATATTTCCAAGGTTAAATAACTCTGTTTGAGATATTTAACCTTGGAAATTTTTTTGGGTCAAGCATTCGATAACGAATCCTATTCATCCTTTACAATGATCTTATAGATCATTCGATAGGGTTGGTAGCTCAGTGGATCAGAGCTCATGGTTCCGGACCGTGAAGTCAAGGGTTCAAATCCCTTCTAGCCCAAAAGATGTTGTATTTGAAATTAAAATTCCTTTCCATCGCGGTATAGGAGAGAATCTTTCTTTATAATAGAATAAAGTATTCTATCATAATCCCGGATCGATACTTCAGATTCCTAATCAATAATGAATGGAATGGAAATGATTTCTCAATGATTCATTCCACTATTGATTAATAATTTTCATCATTGTATTTATACTTATACGACTTCTCTTCATACAAAATAAGATAGGAAAAGTAACAAATTTCACCTTTATATGGAAGGAAAACTCTATGTCTATAAAGGAGTGGTTCGAAGACAAGCGTAAAATAACTGCATTACTAAAAAATTCGGTCGAAAGGGATAGTAAGGATGCCAATGAGACGGAGAAAAACAAGAATAAAAGTATTGATTACGCTAAAATTAAGAAGTTATGGGCTCAATGTGATAATTGCGAGAACTTGCTATATCTCAGATTCTTGAGAGAGAATCAAAGTGTTTGTAAAGAATGTGGATATTATCTGCAAATGAATAGTTCAGATAGAATAGAACTTCCAATTGATCGTGACACTTGGCGTCCTATGGATGAAGACATGTACACTCTAGATGTTCTTCAATTTTATTCTGAGAATGAACCTTCTCATTCTGATAATCTTAATTCTGAGGATGAATCTTATAAGGATCATATCACTTTCTATCAAATAGAGACAGGTTTAACTGATGCTATTCAAACAGGCATAGGTCAATTAAATGGTATTACTATCGCACTCGGAGTTATGGATTTTAAGTTCATGGGAGGTAGTATGGGCTCTGTAGTAGGTGAGAAAATAACCCGTCTGATCGAGCGCGCTACCGCGGAATCTCTTCCATTAATTATTGTGTGTGCTTCCGGAGGAGCACGTATGCAAGAAGGAAGTTTTAGTTTAATGCAAATGGCTAAAATAGCTTCTGCATTATATATTCATCAGAAGGAGAAAAAGTTGTTATATATATCGATTCTGACGTCACCGACAACTGGTGGAGTGACTGCTAGTTTTGGCATGTTGGGAGATATTATTATTGCCGAACCTAAAGCGTACATTGCATTTGCAGGTAAAAGAGTAATTGAACAGACATTAGGTCAGAAAGTGATTGAAGATTTTCAGGTGACTGAGCATTTATTTGGTCATGGTTTATTTGATCTGATCGTTCCACGTAATCTCTTAAAAGGTGTTCTGAGTGAACTATTTTGGTTTTACGTTTTACGGTCTTCCTTGTAAATAAATAAAAAGAAAAAAATGAACGTTGAGTTTCCTTATCAGGAAAAAGGATCAAATTGAGTTCCTTGTAACGGAAGTGACAGTGATACAGTTTCTTATCACGGCGAAGGAGAGAATTGCTTTTCACCCCCTTCTTATTAATAATTTATGATCCTCGAGCCTATACTAACAATCCATATAGCCAATTCTCCGCTTTCAGAAATCAGATAAATTTTGGTCAGGATTCATGTTCTTCCACTATTTTACTTATATAGTAAAAAAAATAATGGATCTCTATATTGTAATATAGAACTCATTGTTGAACTCATCGAGATCTTATTAAAAAAAAATTGCCCCAACTGGAAATGCTTTTTTAGCATTTTCGGGAGAGACGGGGAAAGGAACAACGAACACTTGCATACATGTATTCTATGAAGAAGGACGAATGGGACCGCTTATTTGGTCCCATCACTTATTTGACCTTATAATTATTCTTTGTAATATGGATAAACATTTCATTGATTAAGTAAGGTACTCGTTCTATGATAATTCCTAACCTACTCCCTAACCTACTCCCTATCCTACCCTCTATTTTGGTGCCTTTAGTCGGCTTATTACTTCCGGCAATTACAATGGTTCTTTCTCATCTGTATATTCAGAATGACGAGATTTTATGAATCTGATCAAATCAGATTTAATAAATGGGTTTAGATCTTTCAATTGCAGAACAGATAGGATATCTATATCTATTTTAGATGATATAAGATAGAACTCTTATAGACACAAAATAGGTCTAAATATCCAAATTATATATCCTATCTATATATATACATGAATATGGATATTTATTCATATACATATACAGATAGGATATACACATATGTCAATAAATAGGTATGGGTCAATATGTTAATGTGGTCGGTTTTCTTTTTTCATACGGTATAGATATATATTCCAGGAGATATTTATACTCCACTGATCCAATGTTGTTTCTCAAATTGATAAATTAGGGAAGGACCCATTTGAAATGGATGGTAAGAATGGACAAGAAGACAAACTTGGCTGACTTAACTGAAAATTTATCTATCTATATAGATAGTTCATAAGAGTTTGGGAACCAAAGGATAAAAAAGTTGGCTATTCCCTCAACTTCAATAGGATGGAATTGAATACAATTTTTTATGAATCGTCGATCCAAATGGCTCTGGATAGAACCTATAACAGGGTCTCGAAAAAGAAGTAATTTCTTTTGGGCTTGTATCCTTTTTCTGGGTTCACTAGGATTTTTCCTAGTCGGGATCTCGAGTTATTTTGGTGAGAACCTGATACCCCTATTGTCATCTCAGCAAATACTCTTTGTTCCACAAGGAATTGTAATGTGTTTTTATGGTATTGCAGGTCTGTTCATTAGCTCTTATCTGTGGTGCACAATTTTGTTCAATGTGGGTAGTGGCTATAATAAGTTCGATAAAAAAAAAGGAATTGTATGTCTTTTTCGTTGGGGATTTCCCGGAATAAATCGTCGTATTTTCCCACGATTTCTTATGAAGGATATTCAGATGATCAAAATGGAAATTCAAGAAGGTATTTCCCCTCGTCGTGTTCTTTATATGGAAATAAAGGGCCGACAAGACATTCCTTTAACTCGTACTGGTGATAATGTGAACCTAAGGGAGATCGAACAGAAAGCCGCTGAATCAGCCCGTTTCTTGCGTGTATCCATTGAAGGGTTTTGAAATCGGGGGTGTCTTTATCCTCGACATACATTCAAATGTAAAAACATTTGAATATGGATCGAATCAAGGAACATGAATCAATATCCAATCAGGAAATTTCAATAAATATTCCATTTTCATACAATGAAATTTCAATAAATATTTCATTGTATGAAAATGGAACGATATAGGATCTTTACGAACAATATACTATTTTTATGAAATAGTAAATGATCTCCTTATGCTCCGTCTCACCCATTTTGAACAAACCTTTTACTTTTTTCCCGAGGATATTTTTTTGATCGGGATCAAACAATTACGCAATAGATCAATCTATGGATCCCATACCTCATTCTATCACTCGTACTTTGTCTAGATTTCGGACAGAACTGACAAGTGAATCAGGTTCGTTAGCAATTCACGAATTGGAAGTGTCCGAATATAAAGCATCAGCTTCCCTACGATATCTCGCATGTTTAGTAGTAATGCCTTGGGTAATTCCTATTTCATTACGGAAAGGTTTGGAGCCTTGGGTTACAAATTGGTGGAATACGGTTAAATCTCAGAAAATTTTTGATTATCTCCAGGAACAAAATGCTCTGGGAAGATTTGAGAAAATAGAAGAACTATTCTTGTTAGAAAGAATGGTGGAAGATTCTTTGGGAACACATTCACAATCTCTTCGTATAGAGATTCACAAAGAAACGATCCAATTGGTCGAAATGTACAATGAAGATTGTATCCAGATAATATCACATTTATTAACAAATCTAATAGGTTTTGCTTTTATAAGTGCTTATATCATTCTGGGTAAGAATAAACTCGCTATTTTCAATTCTTGGATCCAAGAATTCTTCTATAGTCTGAGCGATACAATGAAAGCTTTTCTAATTCTTTTAGCAACCGATCTATGTATTGGGTTTCATTCACCCCATGGTTGGGAACTTATTATCGATTCGATCTCCGAAAGTTATGGATTTGCCCATAATGAACGAATCATATCTGGTCTTGTTTCAACTTTTCCAGTCATCTTAGATACGATTTTTAAATATTGGATCTTCCGTCGTTTCAATCGTATATCTCCTTCACTTGTAGTAATTTATCATTCGATGAATGAATAAAGAATAGGTAGGTTTTTTTCTCCGACCGAAACAATTGAAACAGAATAATAAAGTGTTTTCCGTGTTCAGGAATTAGCTATTCCTCCCCTTCATTCTTCTCCTGGTGCGAGACTTCCGATTTCTTCTTTTTAGGTTTGGTTGAATCAATATAGTAGCAGAATTTTTGACAGGTAACTATGATAGCTACCTACTCTCACCCCAAAAATGATTTGGAACCAATAATTGAACCATGCAAAATAGAAATACTTATGAATGGGCGAAAAAGATGACTCGGTTAATTTCCGTCCTGGTCATGATACATATCATAACTCGGACATCCATTTCGAATGCATATCCCATTTTTGCACAGCAGGGTTATGAAAATCCCCGAGAAGCCACTGGACGTATTGTATGTGCCAATTGTCACTTGGCAAAAAAACCTGTGGATATTGAGGTTCCACAGTCCGTGCTTCCCAATACCGTATTTGAAGCAGTTGTTAAGATCCCCTATGATATGCAGATGAAACAAGTTCTTGCTAATGGCAAGAAAGGGGCTTTAAATGTAGGAGCTGTTCTAATTTTACCCGAGGGCTTTGAATTAGCCCCTCCGGATCGTATTTCCCCTGAGATTAGACAAAAGACGGGTAATCTTTATTTTCAGAACTATCGTCCCAATAAAAAAAACATTATTGTAATAGGTCCTGTTCCCGGTCAAAAATATAGTGAACTTGTGTTCCCCATCCTTTCACCAGATCCTTCTACTGATAAAGAAGCTCACTTCCTGAAATATCCCATATATGTGGGTGGCAATAGAGGAAGAGGACAAATTTATCCCGACGGGAGTAAGAGCAACAATACGGTCTATAGTGCTTCAGCAACAGGAAGAGTGAGCAAAATTTTACGTAAAGAAAAGGGTGGATATGAGATAACTATCGATAATACATCAGACGGTGGGCAAGTGGTTGACATTGTACCTCCAGGACCGGAGCTTCTTATTTCAGAAGGYGAATTGATCAAGGTCGATCAGCCATTAACGAATAACCCTAATTTGGGTGGATTTGGTCAAGGAGATGCAGAGATAGTACTTCAAGATCCATTACGTGTTAAAGGTCTTTTATTATTCTTAGCATCTGTCATTCTGGCACAGATATTTTTGGTCCTTAAGAAGAAACAATTTGAGAAAGTTCAATTGGCCGAGATGAATCTTTAGGTCCATAGATTTTTGAACATGAAGTTTACTTATTGATTCAAAAATGAATACCCCTTCGGAGCCTTTTATCCTTCTTCTCCCTTATATATTCTTGAGAAAATGTTCATTTAGATATATCTAAATTGGAATAAAATTGAAATAGGGAGTGACTCCATAAGCACTGGAACAGATCAACTTGTTGAACGATCCCCGATATGCTATATCGTGTACTATATACATGCCATTCCCTCCTTTCCTTGTCCAAACGATCCGGAAAATAGAGATAGATCGTAGGGAGGAAAGATGAGGAGAATAACTAAGCAATCTTGGAGAAGATTCCTATTTTCTCTGATCCCATTCTCCTATTTCATTATTCGAAGAACTAATTGGGTTTCCGATCTTGTCCTATTCGTCAATTCCTTCGTAATTTGAAGATTATTTTGTACGTTATACTGAAAATTCCTAAAGAAGGAAGAGCAGACAAGTAAGGGGCAATATCACTCATAAAAAAAACCTATAAAACTTTTGATAGGGTTTGTTCCTAATGAGAGAAAATGAATAAAAGGTGTTTTTCCTCCTCTTTTATTTTGTAAGCCAAAAAAATAGAAGAAAAGATTCTATATGCACATTTATATTCTCATAGTTCGGGTTTTTACAAAAACTTCGCATAATCTTCCATCAGAGAAATGAGCAAATATTTAGTACTTAATATTCTCCGTTTTTCTGTTGTTCCTTCGACATATATTGAAATTTGATCGATCCAAATTTTTCTTCCGATCATATAGCGGAAGAATAGATTGACTCATCACTTGACTGAAAGACATTGAATGAAGTAAATGACAGAGTCATTTTATTTGTACGAATCTTCTCTTCTAATTCAGATTAATATAGAAAGAATCTCAAAAAGAGATTTCGATAAGGCCTTACCCTTCAAAGAAGGGTAAGGCCTTATCGATTTTTCACTTTCGCATGTATACTATTTCCCACAGTAAGTGCATTTCCCCTACTATAGGGATGACCCTAATCCGGAATATGAACCATAGAAAAAGACACCCAGTAGACCAATCACGATAATACCAGTTACAGTACCTATCAACCAAAGAGGGATCCTTCCAGTGGTATCGGCCATTTCTCTTACTCCCTTTCACATTTTCTTAAGTGGTCATACTCGAGACATAAACAGTCATAGCATAGATAATTATGCGTATTGGATCTCTTCGAATGGAGTGAGAATATTATCATTGTTCCTAATTGAAAAAATAATTGGAGAATGGAACAGCAAGTACAAAAATTAGTAGCAACCCCCAGTAGAGACTGGTACGATTCAATTCAACATTTTGGTCGTTCGGGTTCGGTTGTGTCATATCTACATACTTCCTCTTCCTTTAGTATAGAGTTTATCGTTGGATGAACTGCATTGCCGATATTGATCCCAAGAAAAAAACTGTAGGGATAGCTAGCCCGTGAACGGCCAACCATCTAACTGTAAAAATTGGATAAGTTCTATCTATAGTCATTAGTGCCTCCTAAAAAGATCTAGTAAATTCATCGAGTTGCTCTAACGGATCGAAACGGCCAGTTACTAATGGAACCTCTTGTCGACTTTCTGTGAAATACTCATTTGGCCGGGGGCTCCCGAACACATCATAAGCCAAACCCGTGCTGACAAATAACCAACCTGCAATGAATAGAGAAGGTATGGTAATGCTATGAATAACCCAGTATCTAATACTAGTAATAATGTCAGCAAAGGAGCGTTCTCCCGTATTCCCAGACATGCTTAGCTCCATATATTATTGTAAAGTCAGTCAAGGGGGAATTGATCCCATGAAAGATAGAGATAAGGAAATGGAAAACTACTGATATCTTCTCCAATCCTTGTTCGATTGTCAATGTTATACCAAGGGTATCTTTAAAGTCTACTGGACCAGTATAGCTAGCTTTCTTCTGACACAGCAATACAATTTTGATGAGTATCGAGAAGGAACGGGATAGAATGATTCTGTTCCTGCCAGCAGTTATTCTATCTCTGTTTGGTCGACTAAATCCCAACAGAAAGAAGAAAGAGAATATTGCATGTTCCGAGGTCCGTCCGGGCGTAAGGAACCCCAACTCCCTCAATCGATGTTGTAACAATAGCATAGACCGTGGAAATTTTCGATTGGAATTAGCTTCTGCATACGGCTTTAGAACCGAAAAAGAGGATGAGTGCCGCGCTTGCAAAGGATATCAATCACTATCAATAAAACTCATCCAGAATATTATTCTTTTATATTCTTCCTTTTTCATTTCGACATGACATTATGCCCGTGTAGATGAACCCAGTAATTCAAATTGCACGGGGATCATTGGTGCTACGCAGATGTATGTTGCTTTTCCAATAGTATCCGGCACAGATGGAGTTATGCCACAGACTTATTATATAGTACCTTGTATTAACGAGTAGGTGTTACTTATTAGATAAAACCAAGTGGATAGTGCAATAGAACCTAGTCAATTTTAGGTATGTGAAATTACAAGTTACTCTTTGCAATAGGTGGAATTTCTGTAATATCGGGCTCTACTCGCTCTAATAATGAATATTGAAAAAACCTAATCCGTCTAGAGGGTCGAATGATTGGATCAATAAGATCGAGAAATGAAAGGACAAACTGGATATTCATATTCTTTCTTACACCTAAACGTGAAATTCACAAAACTTTGGCTATGTCTGTGGAGAGTTCCGGTCCAGTCTCTGGACCGATAGCTCTACTGGTAAAAAGATAATACCAGGTGATCCAATCGTACTGATTGAGAATTCATTCACCCTGTAAGAAGATTACATTCGACAATTTGTGAAGGGGTTTGCGGCGGGTGCTATTCATTAGTTGCTCGATGAATGTGGGGATTTCTAGGATAATGAAGAGATTTCTACTATAGATCTCCTCTCATCCATGTTCATTCATACATATCCTATAGTAGATATAGGATCCTGAATTGGTACGAATTGGGACAATTGATCTTTTGTATTCTGATCTCAAGGTTACGAAAATAAAAATTTAGGTAATTGTCTCATGAAGATATGTATAAACCATATTTCATTCAGTCCTTCCACGCCTACTATAATTAGTTATTTCGGTTTATTATTGGCTTCTATCATTTTCACCCTAGTCCTATTCATTAGTTCGAGCAAGATACAACTTATTCAAAATGAAGGAAGGGGAAACCCTCTCAGTTCACTATTTCAATTTCAATAATTTTGTTTATTCCCTCTATATAAATTTCTGATCATTGAGATTCATAGCAAATTAAGGGTACTATCCAGTATAGCTATTATCCCTACTTATTCCGTTGAATAGAAATGATTGAGGCTTTGCCATCCGGAATTGTGTTAGGTCTAATTCCTATAACTTTGGCCGGATTATTCGTAACTGCATATTCACAATACCGACGTGGTGATCAACTGGATATTTGATCCTGGAATATCCTCCAATTTCATTGGCCTCCTACTTTTCCTGGGAGGTCAGATTCCATTGCTCGTTCCAGTTGGAATGAATTATCGATAATTTTGAGGGTTGGATTTGATAGGAACAGAATCACGCTCTGTAGGATTTGAACCTACGGCATCAGGTTTTGGAGACCTACGTTCTACCGAACTGAACTAAGAGCGCTTTCTTTAATATTCGGAGATGAAGGAAAAATACCTTTTGTTGATACTCTTAGAGCAAAACACTTTCGCATCTGATACGATTCAATTATTTTATGTTCCCGTCGAATCGATATCAAATGATCTTTCGTTCCTTTCTTTCCATAGAAAAGAAGGGAAAGGTAGGGATGACAGGATTTGAACCTGCGACATTTTGTACCCAAAACAAACACGCTACCAAGCTGCGCTACATCCCTTCTAATCATTAGACAATGTTATTTTCATTTTATTTTATAGAATTAGAAATATGTTTCCCACATTTTTCCACCTTCATTTATCTTCGGTCTCGTGAGTGAAAAGACTTTATACATGTAGGGTCTATTATCTAGAATATCACTATTCATTATGGTGATGAAACATCTTTTTCCCTTTTCTATAAATAGGACCACAGCCCGGATCACATTATATATATTCATCAGTTCCGAGTTTTATCTAGGATTCATAACTATTGATATGGTTGAATCACTTACACATTATGATCAATAAGGAGAATTTACAATGCAAGATCTAAAGACCTATCTTTCCACAGCGCCTGTGTTAGCTATTTTATGCGTCAGTTTTTTAGCCGGCCTATTGATAGAAATCAATCGTTTTTTTCCAGATGCTCTTTTTCTTTCCTTTTTTTAATTTTTTCCTCCCCTTAAAGCCAAGGGAAAAAAGATTGTGCTAGATTGACTTCTCCTACCTCTTGGAGAAATTAGTGCATTCAGCCCCAAAAAGGATCTAAGTTTAGGACTGGAAGGGGGTAGAATTCAAGTAGAAATATCGATCTAAAGATTCTTTCCACATTCAATTTTGTAAGTAAAACTGAAAACTCACTCCTGATCAATCATTTTTTTACTTTCAAATGTTTCACCGTAGGATCTCCGGCTATCAACTTCTATCCCTTTTTCCCTTTTTCTTTTTGAGGTCGAAAAGCAAAACCCAATATTCTAAGTTTATGGCCAAGAGCGGAGATATAAGAGTAACAATTACTTTGGAGTGCACTAGTTGTACCCAAGATAGTGTTTATAAAAGATTCCCGGGGATTTCTAGATATACGACTCGGAAAAATCGACGCAATACACCTATTCGATTGGAATCAAATAAATTTTGTCCCTATTGTTACAAGCATACCATTCATGGAGAGATAAAAAAAAGAGATTAAACGTACTACTCCTACCCATGGATAGGAATAAATCACAGATATAAAAAGAAATGGTATTTCAACAAGATCTTTAATGGAACAATATTTTAAAAAGATTTGGAATAAATAGTATTCAAAAGGTTCATGAAACAAACTATGGATAAACCCAAGCGATCTTTTCGTAGACATTTGAAACCAATTCGCAGACGTTTGAAACCAATTCGTAGACATTTGAAACCAATTCGTAGACATTTGTCACCTATTAGGTCGGGAGATCGGATCGATTATAAAAATATGAGCCTAATTAGTCGATTTATTAGTGAGCAAGGAAAAATATTATCCGGCCGAGTGAATAGATTAACTTCAAAACAACAACGTCTAATGACTAACGCTATTAAACGAGCTCGTATTCTATCTTTGTTACCTTTTCTTTATAATGAAAACTAATTTGATCCATGGGAAATAAGCCTACTCCTTAATCAAATCGGAGCTGGAATATCTGTTCGATAAAGATGCAGATCTTGAGTCTATTGTTGAAAAAGTCAACAGGATTTCATTTTTGGAAAAGAATTGGATTGAATTCTTTTCGTTCATTTCCAATCCAATATGAAAAAACTTTTCAATATTTCGACCTTCCCGGAGGGAATTCTCCGGGAGAATCTGTTCTATCCATTCCATCTTTACCTATTTATTTCATCTATACCTAACCTATTTCATCATACGATAAGTTGTTCAAGATGGTGGAAAAGCAATTACTATCTAATATAGCTATTTGTGCAAGTGTTTTACGATTTGGAAGCAACTGCCTCTTGTACAAATATTGGATGAATCTATTATAAGAAACCCCATTGGCACGAGCTGCTGCATTGATCCGAGTAATCCACAAACGACGAAGATCTCTCTTGCGTTTACCTCTATCTCGGTGGGCGGAAACTAAGGCTCTAGCTTTCCGTTGGTTAGCAGTTCGAAAAAGTTTCGAATGGGCCCCTCGAGAGCCTGATACAAATGCAAGAATTTTTTTCCGACGTTTTCGAGCTATATATCCACGTTTCACTCTGGTCATTGAAGTTTACTCTCATGAATCGCTAATATTTTTCTCGGTTAGTCATTTGTTTTGTTTGGTCCATTGAGAATAACACTGATTCTTCTTATTTAGAAAATAAAAGTTCCAATGGCTTTTGCTACTGCAACCTTCCCAACCATAATTCCCTTTGGATAGGCATCTTCCTGGTAGGCAAGGACTGGGACCTTGTACTGAGAATGGGAAAAAATCATGGGTTTCATCGTTTCTATGGTTCTTTCTCCAACGGTAAGGTCCTCTCTATACGCCGGAGCCTTTTATTCATTTCCGAAATATGAGATGAGTATGTTATCGGTAACTTGTATGGTTTACCATCTCCAGCTCTACTCTTGAATCATTAAGTAATAAATACTCTCATTACAAGATCTATTAATACAGTAACGACATGTAATTCTGGGGTTGGCCAGGTAGCTGACCCTGTTGTTCCGTTCTCGCGGCAATATGAGCATAAACTTTATGCTTCTTCAATTTGCATGATTTCCCCGCTCAATGGATTGATGACCATTCGCTACCAATGAGGAATTGCTTTTCATCCCACATCAAGGTGATTGGATTTGCACCAATGGAAACCATAAATTTCATCCCCGGTAAGGTTAGATGATGGATCTTGATTACAGCGGGAAAATTATTCTGTTATTCCGTTGTAAGAATTTCCCAGTCTGTTTAAGTTTCTGATCCAAACGAGTCGCACATACACCCTAGCACATACTCCTCTACGCTGAGGACATCCTCGAAGAGCAGGAGATTTTTTTCTATTCTCTATTGGCTGTCTTGCATTTCTAATAAGTTGTTGAATAGTGGGCATTCTAGCTGTATTGTATGCGGAATCAACTGGTTCGGATTGATCCTAACCATACCATATCAGGTGATTATGAAATGAATCACTTTCCCCCCCTTTTTTTTGAAAAGGAACAAAGAGATCACAGTTTACAGTTTATTATAAAACTAAATGAAAAAGAGGATCTTCCGCTATGAGATCAACCTTCCGCTACGACATCAACAATGCCATAAGCTTGGGCTTCTGTTGCTGACATAAAAACATCTCTGTTCAGGTCCCGTTGAATGACCTCTCCGGGGTGGCCCGTTCTTTCTATATAACATTTGGTTATGTAATCGCGAAGCATCGTTACGTGTTTCGATTCGTTATGAAAATCTGCAGCCGATCCGTCATAATAGGAACTAGCAGGTTGGTGGATCATAACCCTAGCGTGAGGTAATGCTATACGTTTAGGCATTTCTCCCCCGATTAGGATGAAAGATCCCATTGAAGCAGCTACCCCCATGCATATTGTATGTACATCTGGTACTATTGCTTGCATCATATCGAAAAGACCTACCCCTGGTATTACTGATCCACCGGGACAGTTGATAAATGAGAAAATATCTTTATTTGCATCTTCTGCACTCAAATATACCATGAGACCCATGAGTTGATTTGCAATCTCGTGATTGATATCCTGAGCCAAAAAAAGTAATCTCTCTCGATAAAGTCGGTTGTATAAGTCGACCCAAGTTGCATCTTCATCTCCAGGGGCTCGGAAAGGCACTTTTGGAACACCAACGGGCATTTTTTTTAATGGAAAGAAGTGAAGCACTATACTCTAATATGGGAACGTAAAGTATATGAAGTTGTGTAACATATGAACTCTGGATGGATGGTATAGGGGAGGTTTTGAACCTATCTGGAAATAGAGCTTTAGATGGATCAAAGATCCATGTAAAAGATCCTTCCATTATTCGAGTTGATAATGTAACGAATCACACTTTTACCGCTAAACTATACCCGCCACGATCCGATTGTAACATACGGATCGATCTTTTGTCCAACCAACCCATTTATCTTTTTTTTAGTCTTTTCCGGATAACTTCGATCAGAGAACGATAAGCCCCATTCACTATTAAAATGATTAAAATTATCAAGCATGAAACATTTTGTATAATTTGAGTCCATAAAGTCTTTTTTATCGTAACTGGGCCGATGGATCACAAATAGAGATTCCGAAAATTGCTTTAGAGTTGTTTTAGTTGCAATAAGTAATTTCTGAAGGGACTCCATTTTATCGATAGGCAAGTTTATTGAAAAAAAACTTGAGGAAACCAAGAATTCTGGTCATACTATTGACAACTTCCCGATAACTTTCATATTATAAAGAATAGATTGGTGGCCCCTATCGTCTAGTGGATCAGGACATCTCTCTTTCAAGGAGGCAACGGGGATTCAACTTCCCCTGGGGGTACCATGATCCATTCGTTAGGTATCCTAAATAATTTTCAATTACTGTCTTGTTCCTGGGTCGATGCCCGAGTGGTTAATGAGGACGGACTGTAAATCCGTTGGYAATATGCCTACGCTGGTTCAAATCCAGCTCGACCCAACCAATATCATCAATACCAATCTATCGGTATGGTTATATTCATGCTAATCATGAATGAAAAGATAATTGGTTATTGAACCCCGGCATCGATATCTATTCATATCGTAGATGCCCGATTCCGTATGAATCGATACATTTCAAAAATGAAAGAGAAGATTAAGATATTTAATCGACCTAGCACTCGCATAATCTATATGACCTATCTAGCACCTATCATGGAATAAATATTATCCAATAGTAGGTGAACTGTACTGTATTGGGATTGTAGCTCAATTGGTTAGAGTACCGCCCTGTCAAGACGGAAGTTGCGGGTTCGAGTCCCGTCAGTCCCGATCCATTAGATACATTCACCAGATCGATAATTCAGTTTGGAAAAAGACCCTTCTTTCGAGGATAAAATATAATAATCATATTTTATCTACAAGAAATATTATTCCCTCACCGAAGAATAAAATTTATCTATCAAAAACATAGGAAGATCAATAGATTTTAGGGTGACACAGAGGTAGTCCTTCTAAGTCAGAATCCCACAGAGATCCCTATAGAGAATTCCCAATGATTTTTAGGAGATCTTCCTTCTGTTCTTCCCCAGGAATATTGTTACTATTTCATGCTAATACTTCTTTTTCATGATCGATAGCCAGTGGATTTCTAGACACTCTATTTTATTTCCAAGAATGATCATGTYAGGATCTGGACGGACTAGTCCTTATCATTCCAGGGTCATGGGTGGGCCTCTGGATAAATTCGATATGGGATACTTCTATATCATCACCGAAGCGGGATAGATTCACAATTCCATCTAAATCGTGGAGATCCAAGCAAAATATCTCTCATGTCTGACGAACGTCTTCTGGAGGAGCATAAGGTTCTTATTCGTACGAATCCTATTCTGTCGAAATTATACCAGACATGTGTTGATCGGAACGTTTTCTGATGCACGTAAGTTTTTACTACTAGTCTTATCAAAAGTGATCGTATTAGGTTATACTATTTCCATCGAAGAATTCATTCAATCCATTAGTTAGATTCCGTTACTCGAACCAATTCTATCAATGAAATACATCTATTTCATTGATCTTGAAAGAAAGATTCATTCATCTCTATGAGATCAAAATGAGATCAAAATGAGATCAAATCTCGAGCTATTTTTGAACAAAGTTAAAATAAGGAGATCATGGAAGTAAATACCCTTGCATTTATTGCTGTTCTACTGTTCCTTGCAGTTCCTACTGCTTTTCTACTTATCCCTTACGTCAAAACGGCCAGTGCAAGCAGTGGAAGCAATTGATTTTGATGAAAATCAATTGATTGCTGATCACTAGATAGATCTTTATGATCCAGATCATAAGTATAAAATAGGTTATGAGATCTTTTATATTACAACAATACAGGGTAGGGTGGATCTATTGTATTACAACAATACAGGGTAGGGATTGCTTTTAATTTTTTTTTTTTTTTGAAAAGAAAAAAAGTAGTACAAAAGAATATCTAACCTTTTCTTTTGTACTACTTCTTCTTTTACACCCATATATGGATAAATATATCTTAATGGTACTTATCCATATACGGTAAATGTAGGATGAAGGACCTCGTACCATAAAATAGCGGAGCTGATCACATCACCTTCTTCCTGCTCCTGGAAAAATAGACCCAATGCAGACAGACTTAATTCTGAACGTACTTGCGGATTCTTTAGGATCAAAGTTGAACATATTTTTTCGGTACGAACATCTATATCTAGCACTTTAAATGGTATATGAAAAAGCAAAGGAATCTATGACTTATGTCCCATATTTTTCCGAGAACGGAATTCATATCAGATCCGATCAATTCGGAACCATCCGATAAAACAGGGACTCTTTCTATTCCTACTAAAAAAGAGAAGAGAGATCGTTCTTCAGTGGAAGAAATGAGATTATCGACTCATTCTAGAAAAGAACTAATGAATTCAAACCTGTTGAAGAAAATAAGATTTTTCATAGGAAAATGATAATGATAAGGGATTACGTACATCCCTTACGGGGATAAAGAGGAAATAATTCCATGTAGAGTGTTTCAATTTGGAACGAAGATTCAATATTACTGGATCCTTATGGAACAGAATATATTACCATGCATGATATGGAAGGAACGCAATAATTGATTCTTAAGCATTACCATTATAGCCCACTTCTCCCCCATACTACGAGTGAAAGGGAAAATGTAAAAACTACCATTAAAGCAGCCCAAGTTATACCGACTATATCCATACGGATCATGTTTTCTAAAAAATAATGATTTCATCATCGAGATGATAAGGGAACTATTAACCATAGTGCAAAGTTGAAGTTGAAATGAATGGTCCACCTTTGCATTCTGAACGTTACTGACGTTCGAGCTGATATGAGAGATCAATAAATCCATTTGTTCATTGACCAACAAGTTACTATAACTAACTCGAGGGTCGTACATTCACGACGGAATCGGGATCAAATGTACGTAACTCACTATCTATATTGATAATATGTACCAATATGTCTCCAGAGGTTCTGTAATGGAAATACAGACTTTTCCTTCCATTTACTTACCTCAACAAGGCGACACCCGGATTCGAACTGGGGATGGAGGATTTGCAGTCCTCTGCCTTACCGCTTGGCTATGTCGCCGAGATATGGGAATCCCATGGACAGATCGAATCATTTGTCCTTTCAAGTCATTCGTCCGTCCTTTAAGTATAGTATGAGATGTATGCTAAAGTCAACCATAAAGGAAATGGATCTAATTTGTTCTCCGTCTTTCTTTCGATCTGACTATTTTCATTAGGAAATTTTCTAAGTGAGATTAACATTTAAGAATGGTTTGATTCATTCGTTCATAGCTCCATTTCACGTGGTTGGAAGAAAGTATCAAAGTACCTCTTCCTTATCCTTTTTTTTTTCAAATTGGAAGTATATCTGGATACGGGTAGAATTTCATGGGATATAGTGAAGACTTAATATACATCCGAATCTTTTTTGTCGGATTGATCCATATAGATCAATCGGGAATAATTGAATATATTTTTCTACAGATGGGAAACTTCCAATGCGATTAGATGAAAATGAGGGAGCGTTTACAATCCCTGAATTTGGTAAGATACAATTTGAAGGATTTTGTCGTTTTATCGATCAGGGCTTGATGGAAGAACTTCATGATTTTCCAAAAATTGAGGATATAGATAAAGAAATTGAATTCAGGCTTTTTGGTAATGAATATGAATTAGCAGAACCTTTCATCAAAGAGAGAGATGCTGTATATCAGTCCCTTACATATTACTCTGAATTATATGTACCAGCAAGATCGATTCGGAGGAATAGTAGGAAGATACAGAAACAAACTGTATTTCTCGGAAATATTCCTTTAATGAATTCCCATGGAACATTTGTAGTAAATGGGATTTACAGAGTCGTGGTTAATCAAATATTAATAAGTCCTGGTATTTATTACCGTTCAGAATTAGACCATAATAGAATTCATTATATATATACTGGCACTCTGATTTCAGATTGGGGAAGAAGATCGAAATTAGAGATCGATGTGAGAGAAAGGATATGGGCTCGTGTAAGCAGAAAACAAAAAATATCTATTCCAGTTCTATTATCAGGTATGGGTTTAAATCTCGAAGAGATTCTGGACAATACTCGCTATCCCGAAAGATTTTTATTTTTATTGAAGAAGGAGAGGGGGGAGCGGGAGGAATATCTATGGTCGAGGGAAAAAGCCATTCTGGAGTTTTATAAAAAACTCCACTGTATAAGTGGCGATTTGGCATTTTCCGAGTTTCTATGTAAAGAATTGCAAGAAAAATTTTTCCGAAAAAGATGTGAATTGGGAAAGATTGGTCGACGAAATCTGAACCAAAAACTGAACCTTGATATACCTGAGAACGAGATTTTTTCATTACCACAAGATGTATTGGCTGCTGTGGATTACCTTATCGGGGTGAAATTTGGAATGGGTACACTCGATGATATAGATCACCTCAGAAATCGACGGATTCGTTCTGTAGCAGATTTATTACAGAATCAATTTAGATTAGCTCTAGGTCGTTTAGAAGATGCAGTTAAAAGAACTATACACAGAGCAACCAAGCGCAGATCAACTCCTCAGAACTTGGTCACTTCAACTCTATTAAAAAACACTTTTCAAGATTTTTTTGGTTCACACCCCTTATCCCAATTTTTGGATCAAACTAATCCATTGACGGAAATAGCTCATGGGCGAAAATTGAGCCATTTAGGCCCTGGGGGCTTAACAGGGCGAACTGCTAGTTTTCGGACACGGGATATTCATCCCAGTTATTATGGGCGTATTTGTCCAATCGATACGTCCGAAGGAATGAATGCTGGACTTGTTGCATCATTATCTATTCATGCAAAGATTGGTGATTGTGGTTCTTTACAAAGTCCATTCTATAAGATCTCCGAGAGATCGAGAGAAGAACATATGGTTTATCTACTACCGGGAGAAGATGAGGATGAATACTATCGGATAGCTACGGGAAATTCTTTGGCGTTAAATCAAGGAATTCAAGAGGAACAAATTACTCCAGCTCGATACCGACAAGAATTTATAGTTATTGCATGGGAACAAATCCATTTCAGAAGTATTTTTCCTTTCCAATATTTTTCCGTTGGAGTTTCCCTTATTCCTTTTCTCGAACATAATGATGCGAATCGCGCTCTAATGGGTTCTAATATGCAGCGTCAAGCAGTTCCACTTTTTCGACCCGAGAAGTGCATTGCCGGAACTGGGTTGGAAGGTCAAGCAGCTCTAGATTCAGGAAGTGTAGCTATAGCTACACAAGAGGGAAGGATCGAGTATATCGATGCTGTAAATATAACTTCATCGGTTAATGGAGACACTGTACGAACAGAATCGGTTATATATCAACGTTCTAATACCAATACTTGTACGCATCAAAAACCTCAAATTCGTCAAGGGGAATGTGTAAAGAAGGGACAAATTCTGGCGGATGGTGCGACTACGGTAGGGGGAGAACTATCTTTGGGAAAAAACGTTTTAGTAGCTTATATGCCATGGGAAGGATACAATTTCGAAGACGCAATACTCATTAGTGAACGTCTGGTATATGAAGATATTTATACCTCTTTCCATATCGTAAGATACAGGATTGAAATCTGTATGACGAGCCAGGGTCCTGAAAGAATCACTAGAGAAATACCTCATTTAGATGCTCATTCACTTCGTCATTTGGACGAAAATGGTCTTGTAATGCTAGGATCTTGGATAGAAACAGGTGATGTTTTGGTAGGTAAATTAACGCCTCAAACAATAGAAGAATCATTATGTACCCCAGAAGGAAGATTATTACAAACCATATTTGGTATTGAGGTATCCACTGCGAGAGAAAATTGTCTCAGAGCACCTATAGGTGGAAGGGGTCGAGTTATCGACGTGAGATGGATCAATAGAGTAGATGATTCCGGTGATAATGCGGAAACAGTCCACGTATATATATCACAAAAACGTAAGATACAAGTGGGTGATAAAGTAGCTGGAAGGCATGGTAATAAAGGTATTATTTCAATAGTTTTGCCCAGACAAGATATGCCCTATTTGCAAAATGGAATACCAGTTGATATGGTATTGAATCCATTAGGGGTACCTTCACGAATGAATGTAGGACAGATCTTTGAATGTTTGCCCGGTTTAGCAGGAAACCCGATGAACAAACATTATAGAATAACCCCTTTTGACGAAAAATACGAGCGAGAAGCTTCGAGAAAACTAGTGTTTCCTGAACTTTACAAAGCTAGTGAGCAAACAGCTAATCCATGGGTATTCGAACCAGATCATCCTGGAAAACATAGATTAATTGATGGAAGAACAGGAGATGTTTTTGAACAACCTGTTACAATAGGAAAAGCTTATATGTCGAAATTGAGTCATCAAGTTGATGAGAAAATACATGCACGTTCGAGTGGACCTTATGCACGGGTTACACAACAACCTCTTAGAGGAAAATCCAAACGAGGGGGGCAACGAATAGGAGAAATGGAAGTTTGGGCTCTAGAAGGTTTTGGTGTTGCTTATATTTTACAAGAGATGCTTACTCTCAAATCTGACCATATTAGAACTCGTAATGAAGTACTTGGTGCCATTATCACTGGAGGGCCAATACCTAAACCTGACACTGCTCCAGAATCTTTCCGATTGCTCATTCGAGAATTACGATCTTTAGCTCTAGAATTGAATCATGCTATTATATCTGAGAAAAACTTTCAGATAGATAGAGAGAAAGTTTGATCACAATAAATTGAGATTTTTTATGATTGACCAGAATAAACATCAACAACTTCGAATTGGATTAGCTTCTCCCGAACAGATTTGTGCTTGGTCCGAAAAAATTTTACCTAATGGTGAGATAGTTGGACAGGTGACTAAACCTTATACTCTACATTATGAAACTAATAAACCAGAAAGAGATGGATCGTTTTGTGAAAGAATCTTTGGACCTATCAAAAGTAGAGTTTGTTCTTGTGGAAATTCTCCAGGGATTGGAAATGAGAAGATAGATGCAAAATTTTGCACACAATGTGGAGTTGAATTCGTTGATTCTCGAATTCGAAGATATCAAATGGGATACATTAAACTGGCATGTCCGGTGGTTCACGTATGGTATTTGAAACGCCTTCCCAGTTATATTGCGAATCTATTAGCTAAAACTCGGAAAGAATTAGAAGGTCCAGTATACTGCGATGTGTGACTTGATCACAAGTTCCGATCATACAGATCCGTAATCAGGAACTGTCATCCTATTAAATCTCATTGGGATGCCTTTAGCTCTGACATGACCCTCCAGAGGAGTAGCATGAAGCTCAGAATTATAAGCATCTTTTCAAGATGCTGAGAAAGAGGAATTAGTCCAGGGTTTAGATATTCTGTATCAAATTGCTCATTGAACTTCGTGAAAACACTTCTTTCAGATAATGGAATTTGAAATTCATTCTCTTTTATTTGGGTTAGCCTGAATAGAGGTATTCCGGACCGAAGATATGGCTATAGGAGTCTATTCATCGCACATATGCTTCGATCAATAGTATTGTAACCATCGAAGTAAAGCAAAGCAAGCAGGAACCTAAAGGATCAAATGGAACGAGATAAAGACAAGTAAATCCCTAATTGAAGGTCTTTCAAGAAGAAAAGGATTGTTCGAAAGGGAGGAGACTGCTCAATAATTCCATATCTATGTTGTAGAATCATAACATAAAGGAATACTCAACTCAATTTCACTTGGAACTTGAGCAGAGAGTAGCGATCTCTCTTCAGAGCGAAAAAGAGTTTTTTGCATCTTTTTTTTTTAGTTACTTGAGCCGGATGAGAGGAAACTTTCACGTCCGATCCTGAAGGGGGGGGAAATCTTAGAATAACCTATCCAAATCTTTTTCTTGCTAGGCCCATAGCTAACAAACCAACTTTATTGAGATCACGGGGTACATTCGATTATGAGATTCAATCCTGGAGAGAGATTATTCCTCATTACCTCTCTGCTCGTCCTTATTACCTCTTTCCTCGGGGTTCTGGAACATTTAAAGAGAGAGAAATAGCTACTGGGGGAGATGCTATCGGGAAACAACTAATGGGTCTGGATCTGCAAATGATTATAGATCGTTCACATATGGAATGGAAGAACTTGGTGGAATTGAAATGGAATAGATTGGAAGAGAACCAAGAATATACTGTGGATAGAAGGGAGGATGAAAAAATTAGAAGAAGAAAGGATTTTCTGGTTGGACGCATGAAATTGGCTAAACATTTTCTCCGAACAAATATAGAACCAAAATGGATGGTCTTATGCCTATTACCAGTTCTTCCTCCCGAACCGAGGCCAATCGTTCAATTAGGTGAAGGTGGACTTATTACCTCGTCAGATCTAAATGAACTTTATCGAAGAGTTATCAATCGGAATAATACTCTTACAAATTTATTAACAAGAAGTGGATCTGAGTCATTTGTTATTTATCAAACAAAATTGGTCCAGGAAGCCGTAGATGCACTTCTCGATAATGGTATCTGCAGACGACCAATTAGAGACAGTCATAATAGGCCTTATAAATCGTTCTCAGATGTGATCGAAGGCAAAGAGGGAAGATTTCGTGAAAATTTACTAGGCAAACGAGTTGATTATTCAGGTCGTTCCGTTATTGTGGTGGGTCCCTTTCTATCATTGTACCAATGTGGATTACCCTCAGAAATAGCAATAGAGCTTTTTCAAGCATTTTTAATTCGTAGTCTCATCGGACGACATATTGCTCCCAACCTAAGAGCTGCTAAAAGTATGATTCGAGATAAGGGACCCATTGTATGGGAAGTACTTCAAGAGGTTATGCAAGGACATCCCATATTGTTGAATCGAGCACCTACCTTACACAAATTGGGAATACAAGCGTTTCAACCTATTTTAGTAGAAGGACGTGCCATTCGTTTACATCCATCGGTTTGTGGGGGATTTAATGCAGACTTCGACGGAGATCAGATGGCTGTCCATGTACCTTTATCTCTGGAAGCTAGAGCAGAAGCTCGTTTACTCATGTTTTCTGAGACAAATCTTTTGTCTCCAGCTATCGGGGATCCTATTTCTATACCGACTCAGGATATGCTTCTTGGACTTTATATATCAACGGTCCAAAATAGTCAAGGTATTTATGGGAATAGGTACCATCCGTATCACTCGGAAAATAAACGCTTTTCTTGTAAGAAACCTTCCTTTTATAGTTATGATGATGTGCTCAGAGCTTACCGACAGAAACGAATTGACTTATACAGCCCCTTATGGCTCCGGTGGGGGGAAGTGGATTTACGTATCATTACCTCAGTAAACCAAGAAGCCCCTATCGAAGTTCAATACGAATCTTTGGGTACTTTCCACGAAATCCATGAACATTATCGAATAAGAAAAGGTAGAATGGGAGAAATCCTTAATATATACATTCGAACAACTGTTGGTCGTACTCGTTTCAATCGAGAAATGGAAGAAGCCATACAAGGGTTTGCCTGTTCTGAACACCCAAATAAATCACTACCAGCTCTCAGGATCTAATGTTATTGATCTTATGATTTTTTCATTAGTGCAGATATAGAGATCGAGGAAGCCTTCGAATAACCGGCTTGAACCCATTGCTTAATCCTGCTCATGAAAATATGGAGATTTTTCCTTATGAAGGAACGAACTAGATTGCTCTTTGATAATTTGCCCTTTTATAATAAAGTGATGGATAAAACTGCCATTAAAAAGCTTATTAGCAGATTAATAGATCACTTCGGAATGACATATACATCACATATCTTGGATCAACTCAAGACTTCAGGTTTTCAACAAGCTACTGATACAGCTATTTCATTAGGAATTGATGATCTTTTAACAGCGCCTTCCAAAGGATGGCTCGTCCAAGATGCGGAGCAACAAGGTTATGTTTCGGAGAAACAGAATCATTATGGGAATGTACATGCAGTGGAAAAATTACGTCAATCGATTGAGATATGGTATGCTACCAGTGAATATTTGAGAAAAGAAATGAATCCGAATTTTAGCATGACTGATCCTTTAAATCCAGTACATGTGATGTCCTTCTCAGGAGCTAGGGGAAGTACATCTCAGGTTCACCAATTAGTAGGTATGAGAGGATTAATGTCAGATCCTCAAGGACAAATCATCGATCTACCCATTCGACGGAATTTACGCGAAGGGCTCTCTTTAACGGAATATATTATTTCCTGTTATGGGGCTCGTAAAGGAGTTGTGGATACTGCTGTACGAACAGCAGATGCTGGATACCTCACACGTAGACTCGTTGAAGTAGTTCAACACATTGTAGTACGTAGAACAGATTGTGGCACTATCCAAGGTATTTTCGTAAGTCCCATTCGAGGTCGAGAGAGGGACAGAAATGAAATTGTTGTACGAACACAAATACTGATTGGCCGTGTGCTAGCAGACGATGTATATATAAATAGGAGATGCATTGCCACGCGCAATCAGGATATTGGAGTTGGACTTGCCAATCAATTAATAAACCTTCGAACACAACCAATATATATACGAACCCCCTTTACTTGCAAGAGTATATCTCGGATTTGTCAATTATGTTATGGTCGGAGTACTACTCACAGTCACTTGATTGAATTAGGAGAAGCAGTAGGTATTATTGCGGGACAATCCATTGGAGAACCAGGAACTCAACTAACACTAAGGACTTTTCATACCGGGGGGGTATTTACTGGTGATATTGCAGAACATATACGAGCCCCTTTCAATGGAAAGATTGAATTCAATGAAAATTTGGTTTATCCCACACGTACACGTAATGGACATCCTGCTTATCTATGTCATAATAACTTATCCATTACTATTGATGGTCAGGATCAAGTACAGAACTTAACCATTCCGCCACAAAGTTTGCTTTTGGTTCAGAATGATCAATATGTGGAATCGGAACAGCTTATTGCCGAGGTTCGTGCTAGAACATCTTCCTTCAAGGAAAAAGTTCGCAAAAATATATATTCTGACTTAGAAGGAGAAATGCACTGGAGTACCAATGTGTGTCATGCACCTGAATATGTACAGGGTAATGTTCATCCTATACTCAGGACGGGTTATCTATGGATATTATCGGGAGGTATATATGGATCCCGTGTAGTACCCTTTCCATTTCATAAGTATCAGGATCAAGTATATGTTCAACCTTTTGTTGCCAAACATCAATCACTTTCCGATTCTTACGTGGATCAAGTGGAACATAGATCAGGTGACTCAAATTGCTATGAGAAGGAAGAACAAATCTTCAGTTATTCAGAAACTGAAACTGATCGGACCATATCCAACGAGCATCGAGACTCTATTTATGTCTTTTCCCCTAATAATTACAATATTAAAGGGAAAAAGCAAATGAATCGATTCATCGTCTCGTTGCAGTGTGATAAAGAATGGGAAAAAAGAATAATACCTTGTCCTGATGCGATTCTTAGAATACCCAAAAGTGGTATTCTACAGAGAAATTCCATTTTTGGATATTCTAACGTAGAACATGGAATACCTGATGGGTCGAATATGACAACACCCTTTTCCCTAGATTTATCGAGGGAAGGGGACAACTTGCAGATTAAAATGAGCTATTCTATTTCGTATGAAGATGGTGAACGAATCCAAGTAAGTATTCCATTGGTGCGAACTTGTCTAGGATTTGATTGGGAACAAATAGATTCTATAGAATCTGAGGCTTATGTTTCTCTTATTTCAGTAAGAACAAATAAGATCGTTAACAATATGGTTCAAATTAGCTTGATGAAATACCCCCCTTTTTTCATGGGGAGAAGGGACAATAAAACAAGTTCAAATTTGATGTTCCATAACAATTTGGACCACACTAATCTTTTCTCTTCCAATGGGGCGAGTCAATTAATTAGTAAGCATCAAGGAACTATTTGTTCATTATCTAATGGGAAAGAAGACAGTGGATCTTTTATGGTTCTATCACCATCCGACTATTTTCGAATCGTTCTATTCAATGATTCTAAATGTTATGATACGGGAAATCAATCAAATAGAAAGGATCCTATGAGAAAAATCATTGAATTTTCAGGTCTCTTGGGTAATTTACATAGTATAACCAACCGTTTTCCATCCTCCCATTTTCTAACTTATAAAAAAGTATTATCAAAGAAACATTCCATTTTCCACAATTCTTTCAATACTTTCCAAGTACCTAAATATTATTTCATGGACGAAAATATGATAATTTATCATTTCGATCCGTGCAGGAACATCATTTCCAATCTATTGGGTCCAAATTGGTGCTCTTCCTCATCCGAATCCGAATTCTGCGAAAAAACATTTCCAGTAGTTAGTCTTGGACAATTGATTCCTGAAAGTGTATGGATATCCGAGGATGAACCACTCCCCGAATCTGGTCAAATTATAGCAGTTGATGAGGAATCTTTAGTCATTAGATCAGCTAAACCTTATTTGGCTACTCGAAAAGCGACTGTCCATAGTCATTATGGAGAAATTCTTGACAAAGGAGATACATTGATAACATTGATATATGAAAGGTTCAAATCCAGTGATATAATTCAAGGTCTTCCTAAAGTTGAACAATTGTCAGAAGCCCGTTTGAATAATTCAATATCGATGAATCTGAAAGAAAGTTTTGAAAATTGGACCGGAGATATGACAAGATTTCTTGGAAGTCTTTGGGGGTTATTCATAAGCGCTAGGATAACTATGGAACAAAGTCAGATTCATTTGGTCAATCAGATTCAAAAAGTTTACCGATCCCAAGGGGTACGAATTGGTGATAAGCATATAGAGATTATTGTACGCCAAATGACATCGAAAGTCTTAATTTCAGAAGATGGAACGGCTAATGTTTTTTCACCGGGGGAACTCATTGGATTATCACGAGCACAGAGAATGGATCGTGCTCTGGAAGAGGCAATCTACTATCAAACCATGTTATTAGGAATAACAAGGGCATCTCTGAATACTCAAAGTTTTATATCCGAAGCGAGTTTCCAAGAAACTGCTCGGGTCTTAGCTAAAGCTGCTCTACAAGGTCGTATCGATTGGTTGAAAGGCTTGAAGGAAAATGTTATTCTCGGGGGGATGATACCTGCCGGTACTGGGCAACATATTCACCGTTCAGGGAAACGAAGCGGAATAGATCCAAGAATAGGGAATAGGAATCTATTTAGCAACAAAGTGAAGGACATTTTATTTCATCATGACAAAGTAGATTTTTTTTCCTTTCAAGGCAATTCTCACAAATATCACAAGATATTAAAACAGCAATTAAAATAGTCTTGAGAAATAGTCTTGAGAAATAGATTTCTTGTTATGTTCATGAATATCTCTTCTATAATAGGAAGAATATCAAATATTCTATGAGTGAGAACGTTTCTATCACGTACTAGACAGACAGGCAATCTTTGAGATGTAATTGATTCCGTTGGAATAATTAGATATTACGATACATTTTATTTCGCTATTTTGGGGAGGAAAGCGAACGATAATGAGCAAAAGATATTGGAACATTGATTTGGAAGAGATGATGGAAGCAAGAGTTCATTTAGGGCATAAAACTAGGAAATGGAACCCTAAGATGGCACCTTACATTTTTACAGAGCGTAAAGATACTCATATTATAAATCTGGCTAAAACTGCTCGTTCTTTATCAGAAGCTTGTGATTTGCTGTTTGATATAGCACGTAGAGGAAGAAAACAATTCCTGATAGTCGGTACGAAATATCAAGCAACTGATTTAGTAGCATCAGCTGCTACAGAAGGTCGATGTCATTATGTAAATAGAAAATGGCTTGGTGGTATGTTAACTAATTGGTCTACTACAGAGACGAGACTTCAGAAGTTCAAGGATTTAAAAAAAGAACAAGATACGGGACGATTCAATCAACTTCCAAAAAAAGAAGCAGCTATGCTCAAGAGACAATTAGACCAATTGCAGAAATATCTAGGTGGGATTAGATATATGACAAGCTTACCCGATATTGCTATAATTACCAATCAACGAGAAGAATCCATTGCTCTTGGGGAATGTAGAACTTTGGGTATTCCGACAATTTGCTTGGTTGATACAGATTGTGATCCAGATCTCGTGGATATCCCAATTCCAGCCAATGATGATGGTATAGCTTCAATCCAATTGATCCTGAACAGATTAACGTCAGCAATTTGCGAAGGAAGGGAATTAAGGTCATTAATAGAAAGTAATAAAAAAAAAATAAAAAAAAGGGGGGGGGAGGACCTGACCTGAGGATTTACTGAGTTGGCTGCTATTCCACCCAAGATCTCGTAAGAGGGAATTTCATTTATTGATTTGGTTGGCTGTTCCAAATTGAAAAATATTCTTAATGGAATACCCTTTTTATTATCTCGTGACATCAAAAATTCTGATGAGAGTGAAATAATTGAGGAATCTCTCATTTGACAAAAATAATTTATTTTCTTCTTCAAGTTCATCTTTACAAGGGGGTAATATGGATATGGATATCGTACGATCTCCTATTAGCACACTGAATCATATCTATGAGATATCCGGTGTGGAGGTGGGTCAACATTTTTATTGGCAAATAGGGGGGTTTCAAGTTCATGGACAGGTACTTATAACTTCTTGGGTTGTAATTGCTGTCTTATTAGGTTCAGCTACCATAGCTGTTCGAGATCCACAAACCATTCCTACCGGTGGTCAAAATTTTGTTGAATATATTCTCGAATTTTTTCGGGACTTGACCAGAACTCAGATTGGGGAGGAAGAATATGGTCCCTGGGTTCCCTTTATTGGAACTATGTTTCTATTTATCTTTGTTTCTAACTGGTCAGGTGCTCTTCTTCCTTGGGGAATTCTAAAATTACCTCAGGGGGAATTAGCCGCACCTACAAATGATATTAATACTACGGTTGCTCTAGCTTTACTTACGTCAGTAGCATATTTCTATGCAGGTCTTACAAAGAAGGGGTTAGGTTATTTTGGTAAATATATTCAACCAACCCCAATACTTTTACCAATTAACATCTTAGAAGATTTTACAAAACCTTTATCACTTAGTTTTCGACTTTTTGGAAATATATTAGCTGACGAATTGGTAGTTGCTGTTCTTGTTTCTCCGGTACCTTTAATAGTTCCTATACCTGTAATGTTCCTGGGATTATTTACGAGCGGTATTCAAGCTCTGATCTTTGCAACTCTAGCTGCAGCTTATATAGGTGAATCCATGGAGGGTCATCATTAAATCACTGTCCAATCAGACAGAAGATTTTCTAAGTATCGTACCAACGCATGACTTGATATGTATGGTAGAAGCAAATCAGATTTCTTAGTAAAAAGAGCTTGGTAACAAGATTTAAGATCAGTTAACTACTTCTGTCCATTAGATCTCCAGATAGAGTGGATCCGATTGGTCCATTTGTATAGAAATATGATAATAGGATCGAACAGGTTCACTAATCGGAGTTGTTTGAGTAAAGAATGTACCGGCGTAGAACGATGAAATTTTTGTTCCCATTAAGGGGAGGATTTTTTCGAACGTGTTTACTTTGTATATAGTTCGTTTCATATATTAATCCATTTATATGGATTATAAGCCTTATAGATTATAAGGATTAATATCACATCTATAGATGTGATATATAATGACTTATAGGCTCTTACGCAGTCTATTCTCTCTCCGTGATAAGAATTCATATGTCCAATAAAATGGAATCTTTATTTTGAATATTATGAAGAATAAATCTTTTTATGATGAAATATTTGCATAAGGGATACCCTATTCGTTGATATTATCACTTTGATATCATCAATAAATATTTTTGTTCTTAGTTGTTCGGAAGAAATCGTTCCATAATTTTACCATTGGTGAACACTCAATAGATGAAACTGTCGTATTATCAACTATTTCCCAACCTTAGTAAGAGGAGATTACCATGGATCCCTTAATTTCTGCTGCTTCCGTTATTGCTGCTGGATTATCTGTAGGGCTTGCTTCCATTGGACCTGGCGTTGGCCAGGGCACTGCTGCGGGCCAAGCTGTAGAAGGTATTGCGAGACAACCAGAAGCAGAAGGTAAAATACGAGGTACCTTACTGCTAAGTTTAGCTTTTATGGAAGCTTTAACTATTTATGGACTAGTCGTGGCCCTAGCGCTTCTATTTGCGAATCCCTTTGTTTAATCCTGAAAAAAAGATCCCTACACCTAGTCATTACATTAGTATTTCTCCAATAATTTACTTGTTCAACTGCAGGAGAGGCTGATCTGAATAATTAGCAAATGAATTATTCTTCCTATAACTATACTTCGGTCGGAAAGATTCATGACGCGTGCGGCAGGGAAGGGAGTGGATAGGGCAAGCAAATTCTTTTTATCCTTATAAAAGACCTGGGACTAAGTTAAGTATCCCAAATATTATTATCCAGAACTAGATAGGATCAAATAAGAAAATAACAAAATTCTGTAGAACATATCCTTATCTATGAGGGGAGAGCGTATGAAAAATGTAATTGATCCTTTCATTTCCTTGATTTATTGGCCTTCCGCTGGGGGTTTCGGATCAAATACCAATATTTTAGAAACAAATATAATAAATTCAAGTGTGGTGCTTAGTGTACTGATCTATTTTGGAAAGGGAGTGTGTGCGAGTTGTATATTCGAATAATATGGCTGGGCCCAACCAGCTGCACTTTGGAGATATAAAAGTGCATAATCTCAACGAATTACTTCCGAATGGGGAATAGCGAAGAACTATAGCATTTCGTAATTGATTGGGAAATGAACTCTTAGTTTATAACAACCAATGAGGGAGGACCACTAGAATGGTTAAAGCTGAACTGTTTGAAGTCTAAGCACAACTAACTGGGTATTCTTTCCACCGCTGTGTCAAGATGAGATGGATTCAAAGGCATAGTTGGAGATTGATCCGATATATAACATTCATATCAATGGAATAATTTTATCTATTTACTGAAAAATAGTCCCAATCTCCCATCCAATTTTAGTTCCAATGCTGAACTGACGACCTAAACAGAAGGGAATTTATTCGATAGAACAAAAAAGAGAAGGCACAAATTAATTGATTGAATGGAACGATTCAATTTTCATGAGGGAAGAAGAGGAGAGAAAAGGGGAAACAAAAACAACACAAAACTTTCTTGATAATTGCAAATCCCTTTTGCTGGAAGAGCCCTTCGGAGATCTCGGTCTTTTATAAATTGATTCTAATCTTCCGTAAACGGAACGGAAAGGGCAAGCTTGGTGTGAAGGGAACGTATATGTTCCTGGGGAATAAAAAAGAACTGAGCAGGAGAGCCGAATGAATCGAAAGATTCGTGTTCGGTTTGGGAAGAGATTATGAATTCGTGAAATTTGTGAATAGATAATCTACTTTCATTAAGTAATCTATTAGATAACCGTAAACAGAAAATATTGGAGACTATTCGGAATTCGGAAGAACTATGTAAAGGAGCTATCGATCAGCTCGAGAAAGCTCGGGCTTGCTTAAGGAACGTGGAAATGATAGCGGACGAAATCCAGGTAAAAGGAAACTCCCAAATAGAACGAGAGAAAGAGGATCTCCTCAATACTGCTTCTGAGAATTTGGAACAATTAGAGGATCCCAAGAATGAGACGATTTACTCCGAACAGCAAAGAGCATTTGACCAGATCCGACAACAAGTTTCTCGCCAAGCTTTACGAAGAGCTATAGGAACTTTGAATAGTCGTTTGAATACTGAGTTACATTTACGTACGATCGATCACAATATTGGCCTGCTTAGAACCATGATGAACACAAATGATTAGTTGTTATAGGTCCTATTTCTCAATAGATAATTAAAAAGGTTAAGGACCTATTTCTGAACAGATAATGAATAAGTGCTAATGGGAAGTATTAGACTCGACGAAATTAGTAGTATTATACGGAAACAGATCGAACAATATAACAACGAAGTAAGAGTTGGTAATCTTGGCACCGTACTTCAAGTAGGAGATGGCATTGCTCGTATTCATGGTCTTGATGAAGTAATGGCAGGGGAATTAGTGGAATTTGGAGATGGTACAGTAGGCATTGCCCTAAATTTGGGATCGGATAATGTTGGAGCTGTATTAATGGGCGATGGCTTGATGATACAAGAAGGTAGTTCCGTGAGAGCAACAGGAAAAATTGCTCAGATACCAGTAAGTGATGCGTATTTGGGTCGTGTTGTAAATGCTCTAGCCCAACCCATTGATGGTAAGGGTAAAATTTCAGCTTCCGAATTTCGACTGATTGAATCTCCCGCTCCAGGTATTATATCAAGACGTTCCGTATATGAACCCCTTCAAACGGGGCTTATTGCTATTGATTCTATGATTCCTATAGGACGTGGTCAGCGAGAATTAATTATTGGGGACAGACAGACCGGCAAGACAGCAGTAGCTACAGATACTATTCTTAATCAAAAGAGTCAAAATGTAATCTGTGTCTATGTAGCAATTGGTCAAAGAGCTTCTTCCGTGGCTCAGGTAGTTAATACATTCCGAGAACGTGGCGCAATGGCATATACCATTGTGGTAGCGGAAACTGCGGATTCTCCCGCTACATTACAATATCTCGCCCCTTATACAGGAGCAACTTTGGCTGAATACTTCATGTATAAAAAACAACACACATCAATCATTTATGATGATCTCTCCAAACAGGCACAAGCTTATCGACAAATGTCTCTTCTATTAAGAAGACCACCTGGCCGAGAAGCTTATCCGGGAGATGTTTTTTATTTGCATTCCCGTCTCTTGGAAAGAGCAGCTAAATTAAGTTCCCAGTTAGGTGAGGGGAGTGTTACTGCTCTACCAATAGTTGAGACTCAAGCTGGAGATGTTTCAGCTTATATTCCCACTAATGTAATTTCCATTACCGATGGACAAATATTTTCATCGGCCGATCTATTCAATGCCGGGATCCGACCTGCTATTAATGTGGGTATTTCCGTCTCTAGAGTAGGATCTGCGGCTCAGATAAAAGCTATGAAAAAGGTAGCTGGAAAGTTGAAATTAGAGTTAGCTCAATTTGCAGAGTTGGAAGCTTTTGCACAATTTGCTTCCGATCTTGATAAAGCTACTCAAGATCAATTGGCGAGGGGTCAACGATTACGTGAGTTGCTCAAACAATCTCAGTCGGCTCCTTTGAAAGTAGAAGAACAAATAGCTACTATTTATACCGGAACAAACGGATACCTGGATATATTCGAAATAGCACAGGTGAGAAAATTTCTCCTTGGGTTACGCTTTTATTTGATAAAAAATAAACCTCAGTTCGGAGAAATTATACGTTCTACTGGTACATTTACAGAAGAAGCGAAAGCCCTTCTGGAAGAGGCTCTTAAGGAACATACTGAACTTTTTTTACTTCAAGAAAAAAAATGAATATTTGATCATTTGGTGGAATTATTCAGAACAGTAAAAAGAACTAAAGAATTTGTTCCATTCCAATCCAATACATTGCACAACAATTTAGAACAATTGAAGAGTATTACGTCCAATAGGATTTGAACCTATACCGAAGGTTTAGAAGACCTCTGTCCTATCCATTAGACGATGGACGCTCTTTTTTTTTTCTCTTCCCCCTTTTTTTWTTTGAATTCCCTTTGGCATACATTGTCCCGATCTACCTTTTTATTCACACTGAGGTTATAGGATAGGAAAAGAATGGAATCTATTTCGCATTAATTTATTTCGAGTGAATCGTGAAATTACGTTATATACTTAATCACTTTATATCTACCTATTCTATATCTATCTAGATAGATATAGAATAGGTAGATATCTGTTAGCGGGTAGCGGGAATCGAACCCGCATCGTTAGCTTGGAAGGCTAGGGGTTATAGTCGACATTGATTATTCAATGTCTCTAATTCAGAACCGAACATGAGAATTTCATGTCATTCGGCTCCTTCATGGGAGATAGAGAGCGGTATGAGGGAAGAAGCGGAGTATTTATATCAAATCTTTTTGAAAGTAATTGAAAATTCCTTTCTTTCTCCTCTTTTTTTTTTTTCTAATAAAACCCTAAATTCTTATCGTACCCATGGCATCTACGTCAGTTTATTCTCTTTTTTTAGTGAAGGGCCCAAAATCGTAGAATACTTACTCACTTTCTAGATGATCCTGATAGAAAGATCAATTTGAAAAGTTTCAAATAATCACAAATCTTTCTAGTTACTTCGTTCCCTATTTCTACTGATTCTGATCCCTAGGAGAACAAATTCCACCGAGCTCGAACGAAATGCCGATAACCCAAGTAAACAAAAGTCATAGTTCTATAGCTATTCGGCTTCAACCTGGGGTCCTTTCATCCATAAGTTGAAGGTTTAGTCACGATGAAAAAAGATCTTCCCCATAGATCTGTAATTTATCTAACCTTTCAAACATTCTGTGTCGCTATCTTGGAACCAAAAATGTGTTTATCTTTCTTTCATCATTTCAGACCCAGATTACGAGAAGGTATGCTATTCCTGGGTATTCATAGGGAAGGTTTTGAACCTATCTGGAAATAGAGCTTTAGATGGATCAAAGATCCATGTAAAAGATCCTTCAACTATTCGAGTTGATAATGTAACGAATCACACTTTTNCCCAGATTACGAGAAGGTATGCTATTCCTGGGTATTCATAGGGAAGGTTTTGAACCTATCTGGAAATAGAGCTTTAGATGGATCAAAGATCCATGTAAAAGATCCTTCAACTATTCGAGTTGATAATGTAACGAATCACACTTTTACCACTAAACTATACCCGCCACGATCTGATTGTAACATATGGATCGATCTTTTGTCCAACCAATAGGAAGATGAGGAGTTATCAATCAACCTCTATTGAAAGTTTCTATCAATCATTACCTCGTTTTCATCATTACAATGAGCCATCTCCGGAGATGGCTCATTGTAATTATAGATTACCTTTGCGAATTGCTGATAAAACAATAACTAAAGGGCCCGATACAACCATCAGAGTCAGAACAGTGAGCTGCGCAATAACTTCTAGATCCATTTGGTTTTCTTTCACCCTCCATTGACTGAATGTATGAATAAAATGTTGTCGGGATCAATCACTTTTCTTCTATTTTGTCTTCTTCGGACTCCTACCCATTGGTGTAGGTTCGATCAGGAACCTATGGCGTTGAGCAACTGATATATTTACAATAATACATAAAATAGATAGAGAACCCTAAATAGATAGAGAACCCTTCAATATCTAGATAATAAAATTGGATACTGGAGATAAATAAATGGACTAATCCATGTAACGCATTTAATCAAACTGATTGGGGAGGGAATGAAGATATGGCAATAGAATTCCAATTTTTGATAGCTTCTTTTCTTGCTTTTACAGCAGTTTTTCTAGGTATCAAATTAGGTCAAGCACTGTATGACTGATTTTTTCTGCTTTTCTTGGCCTGGCCATCGGCCAGGCCAAGAAAAGCAGAAAAAATCAGTCATACAGAACTATTTTTAACGAAATGAACAATATGATTGACTGGATTGTTCTTTATCCAACTGAATAATTGCAATATTCATTATATTGCCGATACAATCTGTACATACTATGGTATACACCTTTACTCCACCATTCATTTTGTTATACATGTTGTTATACACGAACTCTTCCATCTTGGAGAGATGGCTGAGCGGACCAAAGCGGCGGATTGCTAATCCGTAGTACGGATCATCCGTACCGAGGGTTCGAATCCCTCTCTCTCCGTTCGTCCACTATTGATCCTAAAAACGAATAACCCCGAATCTTTCTACGGAACGGAAAAGACCTATTAACCTAGATACTTTTTTCACTATTCTTTACGTCCGGGATTACGTCCTGGATCGTTCGATAGAAATCCAAAGATAAAAAGAGAAATGAAAAATACCACTACTGCGTAAACGAACAGCTTAAGAGTAAGCATTACGTAATCTCCGGAATCCTGATTATAAGTACAACAGAATAGATCATCAATCTTTGTACCATATATGGATACTTGAATACCAAACAATAGTATTATTGTTACAAATCACGAAATTATTTCTCCGAATCACGTGTGAAAATAAATTTGAAAGAAGATATAATTTTTATCTTTGTTTTCAAAATGGTCTTTTTTCCCTCTTATTTTTTTGGATCAACCAGATATTTATTGAATATTTATGAAAATAAGTCATTGGTGATCGTATCAATACGTGACCCAATAGCCCGATCCGAAGTGAGCGGTGGGATCGGAAGGAATTGATGAAGGTGAGTGGAAAAGTTTTTATCCGGGAGCAGATAAGGTATCTGAATCTGGTATCGTCGGGTGGAGCAAGGATAGAACTTCTGTCACAAAAAAATGGAAAGAGTTATACAAAAATTGGATCAATGACAGCGACCCAAAAACTTGAAAAAGAAAAAAGGGGATACTTTTTATCGAAAACTTACAGCAGCTTGCCAAACAAAGGCTAAGAGAAAAGAGAGAACAGGAATAATTGGCATTACATCGACAATTGGATCAGAAATCGCATAAGCCTCAGGTAATTTTCCAAAAAAGGGATTATTTGAATGAATAAAGGCATCATCTAGAAAAATATTGAACATAACTGGCATTTTGATTCTCCAATAAAAATTAGGGGGGTAAAGCCATAAAAGTCTTTGATTGATCGAATCGATCGAAGCTCTTCGGCAAGTTTGACCGGACTTGGGGTTGGAAGGGATGATTCTTTCATACATACAACATTTTACCCAATCTAATAGAAAATGATCAATGAATGGATATTCTTGTCCCTTTTTCTGTTTCTCCTATTATGTCCAATTCCATCAATAACCTATTTTGTTGAAATATCCACAAAAATTTTTTCCCAATTGAGATCTGATCTAATGAATCTTGGATACTAATGGGTTGACAAAAAATTTGATATAAGTATTCATTAGCATATGAATAGGGAAATAGGATGGGAATGGGGCGTGGCCAAGCGGTAAGGCAGCAGGTTTTGATCCTGTTATTCGGAGGTTCGAATCCTTCCGTCCCAGACTTATTTCATTGGTTCCTGTTTTCCCTTCCTTCGCTCTTCCCTTTTTTCTTTCGTAAAAGATCCAATGGAACTTTTCCTTTTTATCATAATTTAACCATACTTATCAGAAGGGAAGAATGTGAAATAGGGAAGAGATCAAGGGATATATCTGTGGTGCAAGATGGGAATACGGATCAATTTGAGATAAGGTTCAATTTATGAAATTAGCCCATTGGATGTATGCTGGTCCTGCTCATATTGGAACTCTACGAGTAGCTAGTTCATTCAAAAACGTCCATGCCATTATGCATGCTCCTCTAGGAGATGATTATTTTAATGTAATGCGTTCTATGTTAGAACGGGAAAGAAATTTTACTCCTGCAACTGCTAGTATAGTAGATCGTCACGTACTAGCACGTGGATCTCGAAAAAGAGTTGTGGATCATATTATTCGAAAAGATAAGGAGGAAGGTCCCGATCTGATAATATTAACACCTACATGTACCTCTAGTATCTTGCAAGAGGATTTAAAAAACTTTGTGGATAGAGCATCCATAATCTCCGATTGCAACGTCATTTTTGCGGATGTGGATCATTATCAAGTGAATGAAATTCAGGCAGCGGATAGAACTTTGGAACAGGTAGTTCGATATTATTTGGAGAAGTCCCATACATTGGATCAATTCGTAACAGATGCACCTTCTGTAAATATAATTGGGATTCTTACTCTGGGTTTTCATAATCGACATGATTGTCGTGAGTTGAGACGTTTATTAAAAGATCTGGACATCAGAATTAATCAAATAATTCCTGAAGGAGGATCTGTAGAGGATCCGAAAAATTTACCGAAAGCTCGGTTCAATTTAATTCCTTATCGTGAAGTGGGCTTAATGACAGCGATGTATTTGAATAAGGAATTTGGAATGCCTTATGTATCTACAACTCCTATGGGAGCTGTAGATACGGCCGAGTGCATCCGACAGATAAAGAAATCTCTTGAGACCTTGGCGGCTCCTATTTTATCGAGCAAAAGGGTTGATTACGAATCCTATATCGATGGACAAACTCGATTCGTTTCCCAAGCTGCTTGGTTCTCAAGATCTATCGATTGTCAGAATTTTACGGGGAAAGAAACAGTCGTTTTTGGTGATGCAACTCATGCTGCTTCAATCACTAAGATACTTGCTAGAGAGATGGGAATTCGTGTGAGTTGTACAGGTACTTATTGTAAACATGATGCAGAATGGTTCAAAGAGCAAATTAAAGATTTTTGTGATGAGATAATCATCACAGATGATCATGCTGAAGTAGGAGATATTATCTCTCGCGTGGAACCCTCTGCAATATTTGGTACTCAAATGGAACGTCATATTGGTAAACGTCTTGAAATTCCCTGTGGAGTTATTTCCGCCCCAGCTCATATCCAAAATTTTTCCTTGGGATATCGACCCTTCCTGGGTTACGAAGGTACTAATCAAATAGCTGATCTAGTTTATAACTCATTCGCTCTGGGTATGGAGGATCATCTTCTAGATATTTTTTGTGGTCATGATACGAAGGAAATAATGACTAAATCCTTATCCACGGATATTAGTCCAATTTGGGATCCTGAAAGTCGGCAAGAATTGGGTAAAATCCCCCGTTTTGTAAGGGACAAAGTAAAAAGAAATACAGAAAAATTTGCACGACGAAAGGGCATTTTGAACGTTACTGTCGAGGTAATGCACGCAGCTAAAGAAGCATTAAGTTAAGTACCTAATAAATATAAATTAATTGATTACATTGAGTGTATTCTATACAAAAAGAGTGGATCCGATTCGATACCTATTCCTATCATATCATTTGAGTTAATGACTATTCATAATCACGTCTCGAATCATGATTCGAGATCACTCATCTCGATCATGATTCGAGATCAGGGAGGAATCTTAAAAACATCGTCTGAAACGATGCGGTAGTTTACATAATGGGTTTCGTGGATATGGATTATGACATCATTTCATATTCGGATCAAATGCCCTTGGCTCAACATTATTCTTATTTTATTATATACTCTCCAAGTAAATCTCGTTTCCACGTGATTCCATACAAAGATGACGAATATTTGAATCGTTCTATTGTTACAAATAAGCCTAGGATTTTCTATCGATGCGTCTAACATCTCGTCCCAATATAGCGCCAATCCAACAATTAATTTATCTCTTATTCTGGATTGACAATAGTGTATTGTGTCGATATAATTCGTCCATTCACAATAGAAATAGATATCTTAGGTTCATCGTTTATCAGTGATTCTATCCAATCATGATAATTYYGTCGATGGATCATTTATTCATAACCTAGATTACTTTATTCTGGAATGGTGGATCGAAACTCTACATATTCCGATATGAACTGACGAGTGAATTATTTGGTCATTCACGTAGGTTTTTGATCCCTCCCGTTCGTCAATTAGATTGGTAGGATTTACTGGTTCATATTGAGTAACCTCGCATTCCACTTCGATCGTATATATCCTCAATATCTATTCGCAATATGGGTTGCTAACTCAATGGTAGAGTACTCGGCTTTTAAGTGCGACTAAGATCTTTTACACATTTGAATGAAGTAGAAAACTCGTCGATACCATCGGTAAAGTTCGGAAGACTACGACTGATCCTCGAAGTATAATGAACGGAAAAAAAAGCATGTCGTTCCAACATATGATCTTTATTATACCTGATATTATTTCTCGGATACCTGATTGTATTCGATCAGGACCGGATCTGATTTAAGGAATCAAATGGGTGGGAAATGTCTATTATATACCTAGATGGATGTATAATATGCTCATCCTTTCGGATCAAATGTGATAATTGTGAATAGGATTGAATCAATTCGCGGTTAAGTCGAATGAGTCAATGGAGAAAGCTATATGACTTGAATCATAAGTAGACCCAGAGAAACGAGCTTCTGTTCCTCGTTCCAATTAAGCGAGCGAGGAATTCCCTTTACTGATCAGAAGTTAAGAGCAGTTTAGTACCCGATATCGGGAGGTTTTCCCTGAGTAGATCAGGGATTTATACACTCACAATGAGTCCTAAATACTCGAGTACAGATGTGTAAGATAAATAGTGTACTGACCAGGTTTATTAATTCCATGAGTCAGGAGAGCGATTGGTTGCCAGGATAAAAGATTTTCGTTCTTCCTCATGACGAATGAGATCCTTGGGTAGTAAATCTATAGAAGATAGAATATTGATATCCGGATATATCTCTTTTTTCCTATCTTGTTCCGACTAGATCGCACCATGTATTTTATCGGAAATGAAGAGGTTATTCTCATGAACGAGGGCCATAGCTGAGGGTTTAAAATGGATGAGTTCCATAGATGCGGAAAGGAAGATAGCTTTTGGCAACAATGCTTTTTATATCCACTCTTTTTTCAGGAAGATCTTTACGCAATTTCTCATGATCATTATTTGGATGTATCAAGTTCCTCCAGACCGATGGAACATTTAAGTTCCAATGATCAATTAAGTTTCCTAACTGTAAAACGTTTGATTGGTCAAATACGTCAACAAAATCATTCAATTGTTTTATTCGTGAATTGCGATCCAAATCCATTAGCTGATCGCAAGAAGAGTTTCTATTCTGAATCGGTACTAGAAGCACTTACATTGGTCCTGGAAGTTCCGTTCTCTATATGGTCAAAATATTCTGTGGAAGGGATGAATGAATCGAAGAGTTTCCGGTCGATCCATTCAATATTTCCCTTCTTAGAGGATAAATTCCCGCATTCAAATTCTATATTAGATGCACGAATACCCTATTCTATTCATCCGGAAATTTTGGTTCGAACCTTTCGTCGCTGGATCCGAGATGCTCCCTCCTTGCACCCATTACGATCTGTTCTCTATGAATATAGAAATAGTCCAGATAATTTACAAAGATCAATTATTGTCGTCCCAAGAGTAAATACGAGATTCTTCCTGTTCCTGTGGAATTATTATGTCTGTGAATGCGAATCCATTTTATTTTCCCGTCTTAAACGATCCTCTCATTCACGATCGTTGTCTCATGGATCTTTCCCTCAGCGAACTCATTTTCATCGAAAGATAAAACATATTATCATATTTTCTCGTCGAAATTCACTGAAAAGTATCTGGTCGTTGAAGGATCCTAAAATTCACTATGTTAGATATGGCGAAAGACCTATTATAGCTATAAAGGGTGCTCATCTCCTAGTTAAAAAATGTAGATATTATCTTCTAATTTTTCGGCAATTTTATTTCCATCTTTGGTCCGAACCGTATAGGGTCTGTTCTCATCAATTATCCAAGAATTGTTCTTCTTCTCCAGGTTATTTTTTGAGGGTTCGGATGAACCCTATTTTGGTCAGAACCAAAATGCTCGATGAGTTATTCATCGCCGATCTTATTACCGATGAAATTGATCCAATAGTTCCGATTGTACCAATAATTGGATTATTGGCTACAGAAAAATTCTGTGACATATCAGGGCGGCCAATTAGTAAATTGTCTTGGACCAGTCTAACAGATGATGATATCCTCGATCGATTCGATCAAATTTGGAGAAATCTTTTTCATTACTACAGTGGATCCTTTGATCGAGATGGTTTATATCGTATAAAGTATATACTTTCATTATCATGTGCTAAAACTTTAGCCTGTAAACATAAAAGTACGATACGTGTAGTTCGGAAGGAATTAGGTCCAGAACTCTTTAAAAAATCGTTTTCAAAAGAACGAGAATTTTATTCTCTGCGCTTTTCATCAAAAGCGGCGGCCCGTTCGCAGAGAGAACGAATTTGGCATTCAGATATTCCCCAGATAAATCCCCTAGCTAATTCCTGGCAAAAGATACAGGATCTGAAAATAGAAAACTTATTTGACCAATGAAATGCTCKATGATCCCTACCCTATTGACCGCAACCTCTGTATTCATTATTGCTTTCATCGCAGCTCCTCCAGTAGATATTGATGGTATTCGTGAACCTGTTTCTGGTTCTCTTCTTTATGGAAACAATATTATCTCCGGTGCCATTATTCCTACCTCTGCAGCTATCGGTTTGCACTTCTATCCCATCTGGGAAGCAGCTTCCGTCGATGAATGGCTATACAACGGGGGTCCTTACGAGCTAATCGTTCTACACTTCCTACTTGGTGTAGCTTGCTATATGGGTCGTGAGTGGGAGCTTAGCTTCCGTCTAGGTATGCGTCCTTGGATTGCTGTTGCATACTCAGCTCCTGTTGCAGCTGCTACTGCCGTTTTCTTGATCTACCCTATTGGTCAAGGAAGCTTCTCTGACGGTATGCCTCTAGGAATCTCTGGTACTTTCAATTTCATGATTGTATTCCAGGCTGAGCACAATATCCTTATGCATCCATTCCACATGTTGGGTGTAGCTGGCGTATTCGGCGGCTCTCTATTCAGTGCTATGCATGGTTCTTTGGTAACTTCCAGTTTGATCAGGGAAACTACTGAGAATCAGTCCGCAAATGCAGGTTACAAATTTGGTCAAGAGGAAGAAACCTACAATATTGTGGCTGCTCACGGTTATTTCGGCCGATTGATCTTCCAATATGCTAGTTTCAACAACTCCCGTTCTTTACATGCATTCAGATATTCCCCAGATAAATCCCCTAGCTAATTCCTGGCAAAAGATACAGGATCTGAAAATAGAAAACTTATTTGACCAATGAAATGCTCTTTGAGTAATTGCCTCGATTCAGAATCATTTTTATTTTTCTATCCGAGAACTAAAATGATTAGGAAATAGATACATTACATGGGGAAAGCCGTGTGCAATGAGAATTGCAAGCACGGTTTGGGGAGAGATTTTTCGCTCTTACTGATACTGAAGGAGCAGATCATCCACTCCATCCGACGAGCTCCGGGTTCGAGTCCCGGGCAACCCGGATCAAATTTCTGATAGGTACCTCTGTGCACTTATTCTGGTTCTGGATCTAATCAAGTTTTTTAAATATTTGTTTCTATTCACAGGGAACGAACTATTGCACTACGGGTTCTCCAGAAAGGTGATAAATAAGTGATATTCCACTCATATCAAATTATTAAGAATTTGGTTCCATAATTGCGTTGCACTTCGTTATAGCGAAAAAAAAAAAAAAATACTTATTCGATCCTATCTGTTCTCATTCCAATTGATCTTCCATTTCTGGAACCATCAATAAATAATTTGATGGAGTATCTAACCACAGATAGATCTATAGAGTGTGGAATATATCTAAAAAAGATAGAGTCTATCTAAAATACCTCTATATTCTATCCATATAGTATAGATCAGTATCTATCCCGTTGGGATAGATATTGAAATTCCATCCCAGATATTGGTTGACATTGATACATGGATCATATTATACTGTAAAATAACAAGCCTTATGCTTGGGAGCCTCTGATGATTTTATAAACGAAGTTCTGACCATGACCGCAATTATAGAAAGACGCGAAAGCGCAAATTTATGGAGTCGCTTCTGCGACTGGATCACTAGCACTGAAAACCGTCTTTACATTGGATGGTTCGGCGTCTTGATGATCCCTACCCTATTGACCGCAACCTCTGTATTCATTATTGCTTTCATCGCAGCTCCTCCAGTAGATATTGATGGTATTCGTGAACCTGTTTCTGGTTCTCTTCTTTATGGAAACAATATTATCTCCGGTGCCATTATTCCTACCTCTGCAGCTATCGGTTTGCACTTCTATCCCATCTGGGAAGCAGCTTCCGTCGATGAATGGCTATACAACGGGGGTCCTTACGAGCTAATYGTTCTACACTTCCTACTTGGTGTAGCTTGCTATATGGGTCGTGAGTGGGAGCTTAGCTTCCGTCTAGGTATGCGTCCTTGGATTGCTGTTGCATACTCAGCTCCTGTTGCAGCTGCTACTGCCGTTTTCTTGATCTACCCTATTGGTCAAGGAAGCTTCTCTGACGGTATGCCTCTAGGAATCTCTGGTACTTTCAATTTCATGATTGTATTCCAGGCTGAGCACAATATCCTTATGCATCCATTCCACATGTTGGGTGTAGCTGGCGTATTCGGCGGCTCTCTATTCAGTGCTATGCATGGTTCTTTGGTAACTTCCAGTTTGATCAGGGAAACTACTGAGAATCAGTCCGCAAATGCAGGTTACAAATTTGGTCAAGAGGAAGAAACCTACAATATTGTGGCTGCTCACGGTTATTTCGGCCGATTGATCTTCCAATATGCTAGTTTCAACAACTCCCGTTCTTTACATTTCTTCTTAGCTGCTTGGCCCGTAGCAGGTATCTGGTTTACCGCTCTAGGCATAAGCACTATGGCTTTCAACCTAAATGGATTCAATTTCAACCAATCTGTAGTTGACAGTCAAGGCCGTGTAATTAACACTTGGGCTGATATCATTAATCGTGCTAACC